GTTTTTTGGTTTGATCTATTCTTATTAAACAGGCATAAGCTCCACTGGTATAAAGCCTTTGCATCAGTTCTTCATTGGAAAACACTTCTTCGTCTGAAAACAAAACGTCCGGATCCTCTTGGATTAGAAAGGAGTCCCAAACAAACCGTCTTCCACGAAAAAGCACTGGTTTATTAGAAGATTGACATTGCATTGATTGATATTGCAATGGATATTGCATTGGATATCCAGATTGACTTCTGAACGGTTCCAAAAACTCTTGAAATGATAGATTTTCCAAATCCAACCGTAGTTTTTTGATCTCTTCCCGATACTTCCTATACTCCGTCGTAACCCCCCTTTTTTCTAAGTTGAACTTCTTAGACTTATACTGGAGCATACGAAGATGATTTTCAAACTTTTGAACGAAAATCCGCCTTTCTTGAAACAATCTGACTTGCTCCGGCAATCCCAATTCATTGAATGTTTTTATCCGATCAAATCGATTACTGCGAAGAAAACTAAGACGCCAGATCCTAGGAGACGAAACCAATGATTCATCGAATTCTTCATCCTTTTGGAGTTGAGCATCTAGACCTATTTCATGAACTAGAGACGAAAACCCTGTTCGCATCGTATACTGATGATTTTTCGTTTTGCGCAGAGGATCGAATGGTGGGATTTGATTCTTATCAGACTTACCTCGATATATTCCTAACCACGGAAACTCCACCAGAAGACTTTCTAAAAGACTAGAAGCTAGATGGAAATCATGTTCAACGAGTCTATCGAGAGGAGTCCAATTCTCTTGATTTGGTTCCGATATCAGCAACCAAGAATCCCGAGCAGCTGATCCGGCCAAGCAACCCAAAATAGGAGGGAGTATAGTGAATTCCTTGATAGTTGTTTCGGCAATCGAAGGTTCTAAATACCATTTAGACAAATAATAAAAATTTTTTTTCCAAAAATCTTTTGCCATAGGTACAGGAGAAAATTTCGTTCTAAGTGTAGTTTGTAGAATAGCCTTTCCTATCTTATAGGGAAGTCTTTCATGATGTTTTAGAACGGATACAACACCCTGATTTATAGATCGTAAACCCCAAGTTTGCCTATAAAGAGACAATCGAATTGTATTCGTGTCTATAACGTATTTTTTTCGCAAACAACTAATTGCTACGGTTTCATTGACAAGTCCTGCCAGGTCTCGTGCCTTATAACCTATGGTTCTAGATCCAAAATCATCGAGGTAGAACAATTCTTTGTTCAAAAAAAATCTTTTCCTACGTAAAAGAATAGAAAATTCTTTTTCTCGTTGGGATACAAGAAGCATCCGAATATTGATGAATTGACCCAATCGATTTGGAGTCATTAGATTTGGATCGACTTTTCTAGGAATATGCGTCGAAGCAATAAAAACAATATTTCTTCTACTAGTAAAACTGTTCTCATCACAGCTATCCATATGGTCCAATAAGCGATGAAGCAACGCCTTCTTCTTGATGATGATATCCATCTTGATGATAGAAGTGCGAGTATTCCGTTCCAATACATGAATGTTTGGGATCCATATTATGCAAGGAGACATTATTTCTGCCATTGTCAAAGTCCGATGGAATTGAGAGAAAGTTTTCCCAAAGAACCATTCCAGATTGATTTTTATTAAAGGAATATAAAAGTCTGCTGCTAGACTTTGGACCAAATAGGATCGACCAGTTTCCTCAGGACCTATCAGTAAAATCCCCTTGGAAAGGGATGGTCCTAATAATAAAGGAGGAGTTTTTCTAGCTTTAGAAAATAGGTTTTGGTTAGATTTGGCAATCTTCTGATAAAAAGCGAAGAAGACCCATTTTTCTGCTAAACGATCAAACCTGTAATTCATTATATTTTTTTGCGAAATGTCAGATAAATATCGTAAGTACATAAACCCCGGCTCTTCCGTGGTTTGATAACCTTCGAAGATAGAATGCCTGTAGGTAAAATTCGATTCAAATTGAGAATTTTGAGAGAGTTCTTTTTCTGTTCTTAGAAGCAGAAGTAGATCAATTGTATCTTTCTTCTTCTCTTTTTTATTATTATTATAATCATCTGATGATAATCTTGATGAAAAAAAAGATGGAATTTTCGAGTTTCCACCACTGGGCTTTGCGATTACGAAGTCGAATATTGTCACGGATCGATCGAATGCACGCGGATTCTTCTTGTGACTTATTAGTATGAAAAAATAAGTCATTCTAAGCCTCATCAACCAATACCATTCCCGGAGGTTTGACAAAAAGCAAACAATTTGATTTAGAATTCTAAAGGCGAACCAAAAAGTAAACCCCTCTTCATATTTATGTGCATCCAACTGCGTCCAAATTGGTTCATCCTTCTTAGCCAAAATAGTAAAATGAGAAAAATCATAATTATTAGATTTAGAAAAAACAGAATCATCATCACTAGTAGAACCGAAGATTTGTTTTGTCCAATCCCTTATTTCCTCCGGGTACTCAAAGCTATTAGAAGTATCAATAGCAGCCAAATAAGGAACAACACAAGTACTTCTTTCGAAGATTGGTTTGACTAAATCCAGTATTACCGAATCGATTGGTTCTACCCAATCCGGTTTTTCCAAAGAATCCTTCGGGTACTCGCTATATCTTTTTATTTCCATCCACCATTGTCGTAGCAAAGCTGGATCCGAATGTAGTCCGAACTCGAGAAAATTCAACTGTATCAGTAAAGAAATCCAGTTGAAGAAAACAACGAAAAAATACGGAAAAAAGAAAAACACAAGGACGAACCACAAGAGAATGATCCAAGACTCCCCGTCCTTCCTTGCTAATCGCAAGAGTTTCCATATCGACTTTTTCTTGATGAGTTCTTCGATCACGAGCTCCCCGTGAGAAACTAACCAAGGAACCAACTCATTCAGAGGCGGATGAAGTCGAATCCTTCTCCAATTCCGTTGTATTTTGGATTGTAGAATGAACCATACTTCATGAGAAAGTGCCCGCAAGATATTCTTCGATCTATGCCTAATATCTTGCCAAATAGATACTATTTGGTCACAGCTATATAGCAATATATACGGAAAAGTATCAAAAAGTGTATCCCCAAAGTATTTCCACCATATAGAAGTAAAAAACCATGGCATATACATTTGAAGCAAATTCCATTTGGAAAAATGAGTATCAATCTTATATATCTCTTGTTTATTAACGAGTTCATGAAAACAATGTGGTGAACGGCATGAGAAAATCTTTCGTTTCTCTTTCCATGAAAAACAAAGCTTATCTAGAGCTTTGTTTTCCGCTATGTTTTGGAAACTCTCTGTTGAACTAGACTTGGTAAACATGTCTGGAATCTGATGAAATATTTCCTGGTTCTTATTCGGAAAGATTTCCGATAGGAAATCATCTTTATAGGATTGAGTTTGAATCAAACTCGTGTTTGAACTGAAATTTTTCGGAGACTGATCAAGATTTTTTTCTTCAAAATCAAAATAAGATCTATGGAAATTTTCCAAATTGACTACTTGGAATCTTGGTAAAGGCGTTGTACAAATCTCTTCGATCGAGGCTCTGTTGTCATGAACAAAAGGATTCCATCGAGTTAATAACTCGTACAATTCATAGATTAATACATATGTTTTGTCACTACTTCGTTGTAAATACTTAGGTAAAAATATGTCGGATACTTGGGACTCTATGAGTGAAACAGCCTCTTTCTCCGATTGAACAGGTATTATTTCATCAAGCGACAAAGAAAACATATTGTTGCAGATGGGCAAAAGATGGAAATGGAATAATTGTACATATGTAAGATTCTTTTGAATTCTTTCTTCTATATAAGAAGGTAATCTTTTCTTATAATTGGACCGAGGATGACGTAAATAATCCAAAATTTGAAGTGTATTCGCTTTGTCAAAAGCAGCTCTCAATGAACTTTGATTCGATAGTTTTACAGGATTCACCCAATTGTCTCGATATATCGTCGAAAAATCCGTGTTATACAACGAATTGCTTTCATTATCAAAAATGTCCATAATCCATGGCTCATTCCAAGCAATTTTTGCTATTGTTCCTTCATCGATCTTTGAGACTTTTGTCTGGTTATCCAACCACTGGATTTTGGGTTTAACGATTCGAACAAGAAATTCTCTAAACCACCACGGATAGACTACTTTGTCCTCAGGGCCGCACTGAGAAAGGAAAATAATCAAATCCGAAATGAGTTTATCAATATAAGGAGAAATGTCTATGGAAATATCGATGTTGTTCCATAAGTTCTTCATTTCCGTCTCTTCCGGAGCGTAAAACAGAATCAAAGCAATCTTAAGAAATATTTCTTTAATACATAATTCCTTTGGATCGAAACAAACAAGATGGTTCGAATACTTTTGTAAGTATTCGAATTGATCGGACCATTTGTATACATGCAATTTCTGATTGATATATTTCGAAGTTCTAAGAATCAAACAATCTAACCATTCTTTCTGACCTTTTCTCCAATTTAATGAATGCTGGTTCATTGTATTTTTCATTCCATTATTCCAATTTGAAAGAATGTCATCTATTGGAAATACCCAAGCCTGAGTGCGCGTGTTCATTAAATGGAATGTATTTTCCCCTACGGGGAAAATCGATACGGTTTGGTTGATTATTCGATCGAAAGAATCATTCTCTTTCTCAGTCATATTGAACCATGGATTCTTCCATTTTTTTCTGTGGTCGAAAATCTGATTCCCTAATCTGTTCTTGTGAAGTTCATAGAATAGACTCTGAGCGAAGGCAAATGTATTATTAGCAGAAACCTGATTAGGATTAGTCAGTAATAGAGTGAATCGATCTGTTCTTTTTAGGACGATTGGTTTCAATCGACAAAAATGGAATAGGCGCTCTTTGCAGAATGAAGAAAAAAAGAGATTCCAAGACGAACTGTTTCTAACTCGACTACAAAGGAATTGGTTTATATCCCTCTGATTTTGTCTAATCGTAGTACATCCAGGATCTGATGAAATAGCCAATTTCGGATTTGGAAATTTCGTTTTGATATTCCAGAAATCCGCTCTCCTTTTCCTTTCTAATCTTCTCAAATATTGAAAAACATTTTGTTGTCTTTTCCAACATTGGAAATTTTCCACGGGCTCTTTAGTGGTACGAGAAACCATATATTCATCTATTGACAATATGTCAAAAACAGAATAACGAATTGTTTTTGTCCAATTCTCAATGAATTTTTTTGTTTCTTTTGAAAATGAATTCTCTTTTATAGACGACCTTTTGGTTTCTTTCAATACTTCTTTCGGCCAAGACATTGGAAAATTTCCTGGACACGCGTCATACCCATTTGAAAATTTTTCCAATTGGCTAGATTTTGGAAAAAACAAAAAAAGATGCGAAAAGATCCACAAATTTCTAGTGAAATTGGCTTCCGATGATGTTTCATTTCGAATTTCCATGGAGTTATATATAGGATCAAATAGATTGATCGAATAGTATTTGTTTCTTTCAATCAGACTTTTCTTTTTTAGGTTATATATAAGGACTGGTAATGTAAGTAATACTACAACTTTGCTTTTGGAACTACAACTACGTAGATCCCGTAAAAGTAACGTACTGAGAATCCGAAAGTCAAAGAACTTAATAAGACGTTCTCGATGGGACAAAATTTGAGTAAAAAACCTCACCAAAATCAATTCAGTCCATGGATCGAATGAAGAGCTTTGTATTTGTTTGAAAAAGTTTAACCACCAGGTCAAGAGGCTTGATATGGGTTGTTTAATTCCGGACTCTCTTGGACATTTTCCCGAGGTCCTTTCTTCCGAGATCCAGAGTCTGCTTTTTTGTTCTTGTATCATTGGTTTTTGCCCTCTTTTACAATTCTATATTTTATTACGTGAAATATGGATAGATCCCTCTCAATTCCATATAATAAACCATTGGATTTTTTCGAAAGGTTTTTTGACTAGTTTTTGGTTTTCTGGAAAAGGTAGAATGATCTTTGTGATGGATGAAAAGACATAAAATAAAATAAAAACCTTCGCACTTCATCGAACTTGCGTCAACGATCGAAAAATCGCAAACAACCAAATAAAAGATTATGGCCCGGGCGAACGACGGGGATTGAACCCGCGCGTGGTGGATTCACAATCCACTGCCTTGAGCCACTTGGCTACGTCCGCCCATAAAATCTATCTAATCAACATTACTTTCAAGAAAAGAGTTGTTTTCTGTTCATCCTACGGAATGTGGGCGACTTATTCCAGGAAATCCAACAGGAAATCCAAGTGTTGCAAGATCGGTACTCACTCCCACAAGTTTTTCCGTTGCATTTTCTATGTTTGGCATGATTGGGATAGGAGTACTTGGCTACCCTAAGTCGATACTCACTCATATTATCGAATGAATTGATTATTCCGGATGAGCTTTTCTCCAGCATCCATGGCTGAATGGTTAAAGCGCCCAACTCATAATTGGCGAACTCGCGGGTTCAATTCCTGCTGGATGCACATATCTAATTCAAATTCCTTATATATCCTCAAATACAACAGTAAAAAACTCGATATCTTATAATGTGGATATGAACAAAGACAGATAAGGTACCAAACCTCCTTTAGAGGTTTGGTACGATGAAAGGAATACCTAGAATTCTATCTAATTAACCATCTATAGAATTGAATTCCATTGATGCCAAATCAAGAGGAAAATTGTGAGCATTGCGCTCATGCATAACTTCCATACCAAGATTAGCACGATTAATTATATCAGCCCAAGTATTAATAACACGACCTTGACTGTCAACTACAGATTGATTGAAATTGAATCCATTCAAGTTGAACGCCATAGTACTAATACCCAAAGCAGTAAACCAGATACCTACTACGGGCCAAGCCGCTAAGAAGAAATGTAAAGAACGAGAATTATTAAAACTAGCATATTGGAAAATCAATCGACCAAAATAACCGTGAGCCGCGACAATATTATAAGTTTCTTCTTCCTGACCAAATTTGTAACCTGCATTAGCAGACTCACTCTTTCTGACCAAATTTGTGATTGTGATTCTATTCCATATTTAAACCTAAAATAAAAAAATCAATCATATAATGAACATTTCATACAAAAACATACTACATTTTGCTCAGAGTAGTCCGGAAAAATTTCTAACTTCTGGGAAACATCATCGTTGCAAGGGTCGAAATAAAAAAGGTATTATTACTGTACGTCATAGAGGAGGAGGCCATAAACGTCTTTACAGGCAAATTGATTTTCGAAGAAAAGAGAAAGACATCTATGGAAAAATTGTAACCATAGAATATGATCCTAATCGAAATGCGCATATCAGTTTGATATGTTACAAGAATGGGAAAAAGTCCTATATTTTGTCCCCTAGAGGAATCATGATTGGAGATACTATTTTATCTAGTCCAAAAGCTTCTATTTTAATAGGGAATGCCCTACCTTTGAGTGCGGTTTGAATTATGAATTTACGTAATCGGAAAGACCGGTTAGGCCCCGAACCTACTAAATTATCATTGATAATCTAAATTTGACTTAATTTTCAAAGGGAAACTGAGAAAAATATATATAGCAAGTGATAAAAAAAATAATAATAAATTTTTCATTCTAGATAATATGGAGAATTTTTGATAAAGCATAACAGTGGAGAAGGCAAACTCTTGTTCCAAAGATTATTTTATTCATCTTTGATTTGAAGGTCAGAGGCAAAATCAAAGTTGTACAATGAAATAAATATTTCCAAATAAAACGCCTCCTATGTTATTGAGAACGTGATTTAATAAAGTCATTCAATCTGAATGCTACATGATGAACAGAAGCCAGATGATGGATAAACACCTAGGATGTAAAGTAAAGAACATCCAGAAAGCTGTATGCCCCGAGAGAGGCTTGTACAGTTTGGGAAAGGATTATTATTTTTTTTTTGAATCAAAATCTATTTCAACCAATATCCCTGTGGGTACAACTATACATAATATAGAAACAACGCAGGGTAAAGGAGGACAAGTGGCTCGAGCCGCGGGTACTATAGCCAAATTGATCGCAAAAGAAGGTCAATCCGCGGTATTAAAGTTGCCTTCAGGAGAACTTCGTTTAATACCTTACAACTGTTCAGCCACGGTTGGACAAGTGGGTAATATCCGCTCGAATAACAAAATTTTTAGTAAAGCTGGATCAAAACGGTGGATAGGTAAACGATCAGAAGTACGAGGAATAGTCATGAATGCTGTAGACCATCCACATGGAGGTGGTGAAGGAAAAAGTCCCATAGGAAGAAAAACCCCCATAACTCCTTGGGGTCATTGTACGCTCGGTAAAAAAACCCGAAAAATGGTTCGGTATAGTGATACTTTCATTCTTCGTCGTCAAACTAAGTTAGAATAAAAAAATTAATTGCCTATGAAATATTCAAGAAAAAAAAAAAGTTTAAAACAAGTTTTTGCGGCTACACACTCAAAAAAAAAAGTTTTTATTGCTGATCACTTATTCAAAAAAATAGAAAAACTAGACACAAATATAAAAAAAAAGAAAATACTATTAACTTGGTCTCGAGCATCTACGGTTGTACCCAAAATGATCGGTTATACTATTGCTATTCATAATGGTAAAGAGCATATACCTATTTATATAACAAATAATATGCTTTACCATAAATTAGGAGATTTTGTACCTACTCGTCTTTGCCCGGAACATCCAGGCAAAGACGATAAGAAATCTAAAAAAGACAAGAAATCTAGTCGTTAAATTTCAAGAAAGTGAATATGAAAATATCTAAAAATAAGAGGAATACCGAAGTACGCGTTTTAGCCAAAAATTTAAAAATGTCTACGCAGAAAATGCGTCGAGTAATCGATCAAATTCGTGGTTGTTCTTATGCACAAGCATATACTCTATTGAAATTAATGCCGTATAGAGCTTGTTATCCCATATTCCAACTACTTTGTTCTGCAGGAGCAAATGCTAAAAATAATTTGGGGCTTAAAGAAAAATTTTTATTCATTAGTAGAGCCGAAGTAAACGAGGGTACTGTTTCAAAGAAATATCAAATTAGAGCTAAAGGACGTTCCTTTCGTATAAAAAAAAAAACTTGTCATATAACTATTGTTTTGAAAGAACTATCAAATCTAATTGAATTTGAAAATTCAGAGAATCTGAAAAGGAAAATATCACAATATGGGACATAAAGTAAATCCAATGGGTTTTAGACTTGGTCTAACTCAAAATCATAATTCTGTTTGGTTCGCACAAAAGAGAGAGTATACAAGAACTCTTCGAGAAGATATAAAAATACATAAATGCATCGAATTTTTTTTCCAAAGACATCAGAGAAAATCTTATCTAGGAATTGGACGAATAGAAATTCAGAGAAAGATTGATTTAATCAATATAATAATCTATATAGGATTTCCCATTTTTTTCAAAAATGAAAAAAATGAAATTACACGAGTAAAAAACGATATAAAACGTACTCTTTATTTGCGTGATCAAAAGCTTAACATAAATGCAGAAATATTAGCCAAACCTTATCAAAAAACTAATATACTTGCTGAATATATCGCTTTGCAACTAGAAAAGAGAGTGGCTGTAAAAAAAATATTACAAAAAGCTGTTGAACTAGCCAAAAAAGACGAAATAGAAGGGATTCGTATACGAATTGCAGGACGTCTTGGCGGACGAGAAAGAACTCGTAAGACAAAAATCAAATTAGGCAGAGTTACTTTACAAACACTCCGAGCTGAAATGGATTATTCCTCTTTTACAGTTCGCACAATCCACGGGGCATTAGGAATTCAACTTTGGATCTTCATGAAAGAACAATAATTGTTGTAATTGTTGTAATTACTATAAAAACTATCCCATTATTATATAGAAAAATTAATTATTTAAGATTGAATAGAATTTCCATTTTCTAGTAAAAATTATGCTATGCTTAGTGTGCGACTCGTTAAAACTAAGCTTTTTTTTTTTTACTTTTGAACTTTATTACACGTAAGAAGTATTCTTTCGTGAAGCAAAATAAGATAATATCGAAAAAAAAAAAATCGAAAAATCAATACTATTTTTTATGGTATTGTATGGTTCATAAATAAGCCTACCTTGAAAGTGTAATAAAGCAGAAAAGTCGTTATCGACCTCATTTTATAAAAAGAAAAGAGCTTTGAGTCGATGGGAACTAAGTCAACCAATTCTGTAAAAAAAATGAAAGTTAAGCTCCACTGTAGAAGAAAAGTAAACCTAAGCAATATTTTGTTGGAAGCTATAGAAACGATGAAACTTGTGGATATATTGTTATCATAGGATAGGATGATGAATAAAACCAAAAAAAATAAGAAAAATATCTACTAAAGAGTCTATATTCATCTGTGAATCTTATTGTTTAGTTGAAGTTTTATATTATTGATTTAGAAGTTACTGGCCTAAACTGTTTTAGAATGGAAATCTTTACTATCACAGGGAGCCGGATGATAAAAAATTTTCATGTCCGGTTTTGAATTAGCGAAGGGAATAAAAACTATGATAACGGAATCCATCGACTATAACCCCAAAAAAACGAAATTCCGCAAACAACATAGAGGAAGAATAAAAGGAAAGAGCCACCGGGGTAATCAGATTTTTTTTGGTAAGTTTGCTATTCAAGCACTTGAACCTGCTTGGGTTACAGCTGGACAAATAGAAGCAGGGCGGAGAACAATTACTCGTACTGCTCGACGTGGCATAAAAATATGGATACGTATATTTCCTGACAAGCCTATTACAAAGAAACCCGCTGACACTCGCATGGGTTCAGGAAAAGGTGATACCCTTTTTTGGGTAGCTGTTGTTAAACCAGGTCGAATACTTTATGAGATGGGAGAAGTTTCTGAAACTGTAGCTCGAAGAGCTGCTCAAATAGTAGCTTACAAGATGCGTATACGCACTCAATTTTTAAGAATTTAAATTGCCCAAATCAAAAAAAGATAAAAGAAGATCTTTTTTTGATTTGATACACTAACAAACTTCCTTGGAGGAAAAATGATTCAGCCTCAAACATATTTAAACGTTGCTGATAACAGTGGAGCACGAAAAATAATGTGCATTAGGATTATAGGAGCAAGTTTTCAAAGATATGCGCATATTGGGAATGTAATCATCGCTGTTATTAAAGAAGCAGTTCCTAATGCAAAAATAGAAGAATCTGAAGTTATTAGAGCAGTAGTTATACGTACTTCTAAAGAATTCCAACGTAATGATGGAACAAGAATACAAACTGATGAGAATGCAGCAATTATCGTTGATCAAAAAGGAAATCCAAAGGGAACTCGAGTTTTCGGTCCAGTTCTGCACGAACTGAGACATTGGAATTTTACAAAAATAATTTCATTAGCTCCCGAAGTGTTATGACTAATATGTACAAAGTACATAGAACAGGTTAACTGCAACTTAGACAAATGTCTCTATAAAAAAAAGCATGTTTTTTTGAAAAAAAAAAAGAATAAAGAGAATTCAAAAAATAGATCAACATGGATACTATTACCAATTTGACTACATCAATCAAAAATGCTTACATAGTAAATAAACGAACAGTTCGAGTACCTGCGACTAGGATTAATGAAAAACTCGGGAAAATACTTTTAAATGAAGGCTTTATAAATAATATTAGAGAGCATAAAGAAGGGAAAAAATCTTTTTTGATTTTTACTTTCAAATACAGGAAAAAGAAAGAAACAAGAATTACCCTAAAACGTATAAGCAAACCTGGTCAGCGAATTTATTCCAAATTTCGAAAAATACCAAAAGTTTTAAACGGGATAGGAATTGTAATTCTTTCTACTTCCCAGGGAATCATGACAGACCACGAAGCTCGACAAAAAAAAATTGGAGGAGAAATCTTGTGTTATGCATGGTAATAGATTCTACCCATTTTTGCTAGATATATATTTTCCAAAAAAGAAACATGAAAATGGAAAAACGACAAAATATGATTGAACTTGAAGGGCTAGTTATTGAGGCACATCCCGCTGGATTTTTTAGAGTCTTATTGGACAATAAAAAAACTGTTCTAGCTTATATTTCGGGTAACATTCGACAAAATAGTATACGAATACTTGTAGGAGATAGAGTCAAAATTGAACTCCATGTTTGTGATTTGACTAAAGGGCGTATAATTCATCGATTTAGAAAAAGCTAATAGAATTTCGTTTCAATTTTCAATAAAACAATAAGATAGCAAAAAAATATAAAAATGATCCATACTTTTTCTAGCTCAAAGAGCAAAAAAGAATAAACACATTTAATCCAAATAATATGAAACTACGCGCTTCTGTTCGGAAAATTTGTTCGAAATGTCGATTAATTCGTAGAGGAAAGCGAATTTATGTAGTTTGTTTAAATCTAAGACATAAACAAAAACAAGGTTAATTTTTTTTCTCTTTTTTTTTTTTTCAATATGCATTTTATAGGCTTAGAAATATATATAACAAATTTTAGGGTATAGCAGTACAATAATGAAACCAAAATCTTTGTGGAATTTATCTAAAAATAGACGTATTAAAAAAGAAATACGTAGAGTAGACCGTGGAATCATTCACATACAATCAAGTTTTAACAATACAATTATTACCGTTACCGATGTCTTGGGACATGTGCTTTCTTGGTCGTCTGCTGGTGCATGTGGCTTTAAAGGCCCAAAAAAAGGTTCAGCTTTCGCTGCTCAAACAGCAACAGAAAACATAACTCGTACTGTAGTTATTAACCGCGCAGCCATCCTGATAACGGGTTGTGGTAAGGGACGAGACGCGGCATTACGAGTCATTCAACATAGTCGAATACTGATACGTGCAGTACTTGATATAACACCCAATCCGCATAATGGATGTAGACCTCCTGTCAAAAGACGTGTATAACTTTTCATTATATGATTTGGAATGAACTAAAAACTGCAGAATCTTCACCACGATGGAAGTGCTTGGAATCGAGAACAGACAGTAAACGATCTCATTATGGTCGTTTTTCCATATCTCCGCTTTTGAAAGGTCAAGCTAATACACTAGCTATTGCTATACGAAAAACTTTACTTCAAGAAGTCAAAGGAACATATATTACGTATGCAAGATTTCAAAAAAATATTCTACACGAATATTCTTCCATAATAGGTATTAAAGAATCAGTTCATGACATTTTAATGAACTTGAAACAAATTGTACTTAGAAGTGAATTGTACGGAATTCACGAAGCATCTATTTGTACTGTTGGACCTAAGAATGTAACAGCTCAAGACATCATATTACCATCTTCTATTCAAATCATTGATGATACCCAGCATATAGCTAGCCTTACTAAACGAATCCCCTTCAATGTTACATTGAAGATTGAAAAAAAGAAAAGGTATACTATAGAAAATATGAAACAACCAAAGGACATATTTTTCCCCATAGATGGTGTTTCTTTACCGGTTCAAAATGTGAATTTTAGTATTCATTCTTATAAGAGTTCAGATAACATACAAGAAATGCTTATTTTCGAGATATGGACAAACGGGGGATTAACTCCTAGAGAAACCATTTACGAAGCTTGTTGGAGTTTACTTGACTTAATTATTCCGTTGCTTTGCGTAGAACAAAATATAAAAAATAGCCAAAAGAAACCCAACCCTCTATCTTTAGTAACTAAAGGTAGAAACAAAAAAAAATAGGGGGGGGAGGGTTACGTGAAATAGATTTTTTTTATTAAAGTGTATTAAAGTGTATAATACACTTTAATAAAAAAAAATTTTGTTATGAAAAACTTTGAGTGAAAATAGACTAAAAATTACATTAGAAAAGTCCTAAGGTTAACGACTCTTCAATAGGCAAAGCAGCTCCGATACCTAACCAAAGGGATAAGGCAGTACCGATAAGAAAAACTGTTGTAGCTACTGGACGACGAAAAGGATTTTGAAATTGATTAACGTTCTCTAAAAAAGGTACTGTTAATAAACCCACAGGTACAGAGATCATCAAAAGGACACCAAAAAATTTATTCGGTACTGTACGAAGTATTTGGAAAACTGGGAAAAAATACCATTCGGGTAAGATTTCTAAAGGAGTTGCAAAAGGATTTGCGGGTTCACCAATCATCGATGGTTCTAACACTGCTAAACCTATCGTACACGCAATAGTACCTAAAATAACTACCGGAAAAATATATAAAAGATCATTAGGCCACGCGGGCTCTCCATAATAATTATGTCCCATTCCTTTAGCTAATCGCGATCTTAGTACAGGATCTTTTAAATCGGGTTTTTTTGTTATTGGGATAAGTAGATCTTATCTTTCTAGATCTATCCCCCGTAAGATCCGGACATGCCAATTTGAATCATCCGGCTCAAACAAGAATTTAAAGAAATAACAAGCAAAGAATTCTATGCTATAAAATGCTTTTACCCAAGTACGCATGAAATAAATTGTGAAACAAAATACTCGCTTTCTGGGTCATCTTCATCCTTGTAATTTTTTTGATAAACAAAAAAAGTCTAAAGTTTATTTTTAACAAGGTATTGACTTGTTAATGAAATTCCCTTTACTTTTCCTTAGATCCTTTTTTTTACTCCGATAGTTATTCTGTTAAAATGCAAAGGAAATGAGTGCATTTTATAACTATGAAAATAAGAAATTGACTAGAATTCACGGAGCCTATACAAATCATAGAAAAAAAAGTCTACCCAGATTAGGAACTTTCTTTTTCTTTGAGAAAGACGTTGGGATAAGGGGAATACACAGGATCTTTCTGTGGCAGATTTAATCCGACAGGCTTAATCAATAATTCAAGTCACACACTCCCATAATCCATTTTCTCCATTGAATTTTTCTTTTTATTTGAAATCCTTAAGGAAAAGGAAGAATCCGAAGAATCTAGCTCGAAAAAACAAGCAATATTCTTGGCAAGTATGTTATACCCTAAAAAAAACAAATTATTTTTCTTTTTATAAAGGACCCGAAATACCTTGTTTACGAATCATTAGAAAATGCATTAGCATAAATATTGCACTAAGAAGTGGTAATATAAAGGTATGTAAACTATAGAACCGAGTTAAGGTCGATTGACCCACGCTAACACTTCCACGTAATAACTCAACTAAAGAAGAACCTATTACAGGAATAGCCTCGGGTACGCCAGTTACAATTTTGACTGCCCAATAACCAATTTGGTCCCAAGGTAAAGAATAACCAGTTACACCAAAAGAAACAGTCAGTACAGCTAGAATAACTCCAGTAACCCAAGTTAATTCACGAGGTTTTTTAAAACCACCTGTTAAATAAACACGGAATACATGCAAAATCATCATGAGAACCATCATGCTTGCTGACCATCGATGAATTGATCGAATTAACCAACCAAAATTGACTTCACTTATTATGTACTGAACCGAAGCAAAAGCTTCGGTAACTGTTGGACGATAGTAGAAAGTCATAGCAAAACCGGTGGCCACCTGTACCAAAAAACAAGTTAATGTAATTCCTCCGAGACAATAAAATATATTAACATGAGGAGGAACATATTTACTAGTGATATCATCTGCAATTGCTTGAATCTCTAGACGCTCTTCAAACCAGTCATATACTTTATCGAGATAGGTTAACCCCTTCAAAAAACTGTACATGAAACTTTCCCTTCGTACAGCTTAAACAAAAATACCGTAATTGAGGTAATTATCTATAACATATATAAGATAATGCCAAAATTTCAAGTAGGCTCAATAAAGGCCTTTTGAAGAATCTTTTCTTCCATTCATAATTTATGAATTTCTGTTTAATGAATAGGATTTTGATTGTTTAAACCTGAAAAAGAATTAACAAATTGTTCTAAACCTCAGATTTTGTTTTTACTCCGAAGATTCACTTAACAAAAGGTTCTTTGGGTAAGGTCCTGTTGGATTTTTTCAGAGTCGAAATCTTTGTTGTTATTCATTTAGATACAAAGTAAAAATTACAACAGTAAATCCTAGTTCAGACCTTTTTTCTATAATAAAAAAGAAAACTCGTGCTTTAGAAATTCTAAGTTAACCTCCAACGAGGAAAGATTATCTAAAGATAACAGACTAGTCTTCTGTACTATTAATATCGAATGTAACAAGTCGCACACCCATTTTTTTTTTGTAAATTCTTTTCAAAAATGACACGATCAAACTATCGTAAAACAAAAATAGAACGAACCTAAATAAAATCAATATCTCTTACGTTATTTTTAGAAAAAGTTTGAGATCCAGTTCTATACCCAACTAACAGGAATTCCGGTCAATAAAATAGACGAATTATAGATCTCCAATAAAAGAGATAAAAATACTGCAAATAAAACCATTGCAACAACCATAAGGGCAGTAGTTCCCCATCCGGGGGCGACTTTACCATATTCACGATTAAGTGGTTTTAAGTAACTCCCTACCCCAGTTTTTCTTGGTCTGGTTCTGGAAGTATCATTCACGGTTTGTGTAGCCATATAAAATATTTTGTTGAAATCTGTTAACTTTGTATACTATGTTTTTATTTATTAATATAGTATAATTAGATAAATTCTTTTTATTAGTTACCTAAAAATGGAAACTGCAAACTTAGTCGCTATCTTTGTATCGTGCTTGCTCGTAAGTTTAACAGGATATGCCCTATATACATCCTTTGGACGACCTTCTGAAGGTCTTATAGACCCCTTTGACAATCATGAAGACTAAAACAAACAAAAAAGGGAAGTCCACATGGACTTCCCTTTTTTGTTTGTTTTATTTAATTTTCTTTTCCTCCTTTAGTCGGAACTTTGGGCGGTTCTCTAAAGAAAATAGCAAAAAATAGAATTCCTAAAGTCGAAACCAAAAGGAATGTATAAACCAATGCTTCCATAGATTCAATCGTTTTTTTTTTTTTACAACTTTCGTACTAAGTAATAAGTAATAGACGTAAGTCTTTATATGACTTGTTTTTTCGTGGTAGGATCTCCCAATTTTTGGAATGCTCCAAATTCGACTTGCGCATTTAGTTCTGGATCGATACCAGCAAAAATATCTCGGAATAGTGTTCTAGAACCATGCCAAATGTGTCCAAAGAAGAAAAGAAGAGCAAAAGTAGCGTGTCCAAAAGTAAACCAACCTCTTGGACTACTCCGAAAAACCCCATCTGATTTTAAAGTAGCACGATCTAATTCAAAAATTTCCCCCAATTGAGCACGTCTCGCATATTTTTTCACTATAGTAGGATCGCTAAAACTTACTCCATCAAGTTCTCCACCATAAAACTCGACAGTTACGCCGACCTGTTCCACGCTATATTTGGATTCTGACCTCCTAAAAGGAACATCCGCTTTCACAACACCTTCTTTGTCCACTAGAACTACTGGAAATGTTTCAAAAAAAGTAGGCATACGACGAACAAAAAGTTCGTTTCCGTCCTTATCCTTGAAAATGGGGTGTCCTAACCAACCAATAGCTATTCCATCTCCATTGTCCATTGCACCCGCTCGGAATAATCCACCTTTAGCAGGATTGTTTCCAATGTAATCGTAAAAGGCTAGTTTTTCAGGAATTTTAGACCAAGCTTCGGACAGACTTAAATTTTTATTCAAACCAGCGCGAACTCGTCGATCTATTTCTTGTTGAAAGTACCCCTGATCCCATTGATATCGAGTCGGACCAAATAATTCAATTGGGGTTGTTGCTGACCCATACCACATGGTTCCAGCAACAATAAAAGATGCAAAAAAAACAGCAGCAATACTGCTAGATAAAACGGTCTCAATATTTCCCATACGTAATCCTTTATACAATCGTTGAGGAGGACGAACACTGAGATGAAATAGACCCGCGATGATTCCCAATAGACCTGCAGCAACATGATGCGACGCTATTCCTCCTGGAACAAAAGGATCAAAGCCTTCAGCTCCCCAAGCTGGGCTTACAGGTTGTATTTTTCCAGTAAGTCCAAAAGGATCAGAAATCCAAATTCCAGGACCATATAAACCTGTAACATGAAAAGCTCCGAATCCAAAGCAAACTACTCCGGAAAGAAATAAATGAATACCAAAAATTTTTGGTAAATCTAAAGAAGGTTTTCCTGTGCGCGGATCTGTAAATATTTCAAGATCCCAGTATACCCAATGCCAGATCGCTGATAAAAAACATAAACCTGAAAACACAATATGAGCTCCAGCGACACCCTCGTAACTCCAAAATCCCGGATTAGCTTCAGTTTCTCCAGTAATACTCCATCCGCCCCAAGATTCTTTTATTCCTAAACGAGTCATAAAAGGTAAAATAAACATACCTTGTCTCCACATAGGATCAAGAACAGGATCAGATGGGTCAAAAACTGCTAATTCATACAAAGCCATTGAACCGGCCCAACCCGCTACTAAAGCTGTATGCATTATATGCACAGAAATTAACCGGCCAGGATCATTCAAGACAACAGTATGCACACGATACCAAGGTAAACCCATTAAACACCTCTTTTTCAAAAAAAAAGATTGAACTTTCTTACATTATAAAAACACACTGAATTTTAGGTTGGATCATCCTTCCTTTTATAAAACTATGTTGAATAAAAACACCGGTAGGAGAAGCAAAAATATTTTATCTTTTATGTTTCAATTTACAAAATTTAAGGATTGGTACCATTAAACAAAATACTTACAAAATTTGGAAAACAAAAAGAAAGAGAAGAAGGAGAATAAAAAGAGAAAAAAAAGGATCTAAAAAAAATGCCCCTTGGTATCCCAAAAGTTCGTTTTTTTGGTGAAGATGACCCTCCGTCAAGAAAAGAAGATGATAGAACTCCTCAAGAGATTCAATTTAATCACTTTTTTGAAGAGACAACAATACCTAAGCCTAAACGAAAGAATGAGACCCCATGTACTTTTCCGGTTCTAGGATCAAAAAAAACTAAGAATAATATAATGCATGAGGCACCTATTATGACTTTGGCAAAAGATAACGAAACAGGAGAGGATAAAGAGCCGGAAAACAAAGATAATAAAAAGAAAAAAAAAACAAAAGAAGAAGTTTTGGACTGGGCTGACTTATAGTGTGACTTGAATCTCGTATAGATTTTATGGAATTTTTCCATTCATTTCCCGTCTGATGGAATGATTTTTACTTTATTGGATCATTTTTTTTTGGAAAAGAACCCAACGCATAAAGTATTTTTATATTGTTCGTTTTTATACTATAAAAGAAAGTTAAATCCAAGGTTATTTTGAAATTTCATTCATTTCCGCCCATCCAACTTTTGAGCAGATATAATCTATATATATATATATTAATTATATTCTACTCTTAGTCATCTTAGTATATAAACCTAACTTACATAAACTTCCTTAATCTATAAGTAAGAGGAATAAGAGATCATTTGTATAGGAATAGAAGTAAAACCTAAAGATTAGATGCATAACTCGGTAAAGGGAACAAGCAAACTGTTTTGTTTAATTTTAAACGTTTCAGAAAGTAGTCCAATACTTTTGAAATTTAGAATTATTAGCGTTACAAAAAAAAAAATTGGACCAAGTTTTGGAAAACAAATAGCCCTTTTCGTTTCCTAGCGACTAGAGCCGTATGTTGGGAAAAGTACACGTACGGTTCACAAGGAGAGATTGCTCTTATCTACTCCAATCGACGTAATGTCTAGAACTCGTTGTATTTTTTTAGGGCAACCCGTTGATGAAGATATTGGAAGTATATTTGTAGGTATTTTGCTTTACTTGTTTATAGACGATATACGTAAAGGAAAAAGTAGACAGATTTTCATGTATATAAACTCGTGTGGCGGAGCTATATTACCCGGTTTAAGTATCTTTGATATTATGCTTCAGCTTAGAGAAACAATACATACAATCGGTCTTGGCCTAGTTGCTTCAACAGCAACCTTAGTTTTAAGTGCCGGAACCTTTGGATTTCGTAATACAGGGCCTCATAGTAGAATAATGATCCACCAACCAAGAGCATCTCTTCGTGATGGACCAGCCTGGCTTTTTGCGAAGGACGCTTTTTTTGTTCAACAGTTGCGAAAAATGATTGTACAATGTTATTGTCTCAGAACACCCCAATTCGAAGAATTAATAGAAAATGCCCTTGACAAAAATACTTACATGTCACCAGAGGAAGCAGTTGATTTCGGACTTGTTGATAGAGTAGCACTTCCAATGTGGGAACCAAACAAGGAAGAACCTCCCTTTGAAATTCCAGAAGAAGGAAACGAAGGTTTTGGGCTAATCCCAAACCATGTTTTAGAAGAAGCTAGAAGAGCTAGAAAGATTAGAAGCACTAAAGGTGCTGTACAAGATTGAGCAAAACCTTTCTCTACAATTCGACGAATAAATAATCAACTCTAGGATAGAGAGAAGTTCAAGATAAAAAAAAAAAAGAGTTTTCTAAAGCCTGGTTAGGATTGATCCTAACCAGTAAAATTGAATAAACCACCAAAATGCCCACACTTCCTCAACTTATTAGAATTGCGAGACAACCAAAAAAAAAGGTAGGCAGTTCTCGTGCTCTTCAAAAATGTCCTCAACGCAGAGGAGTTTGTGCTAGGGTGTATGTGCGACTCGTTTAGATCAGAAAAAACTAGAACGTTCTTCCAAGAAGAGCTTTCTTGTTATCAAAAAGTAAAGATCTATCATCTCTAGGAAGATGAAATTTATGGTTTTTGTTGGTGCAAATCCAATCACTTGGATCTGAGATGAAAAGCAATTCCTCTTTGGCAGAAAACAGTCATTCGGAGCAGGGAATCATCAAAATGAAAAACTTCTTTTTGTTGCAAATGACGGAAAAATAAGATCAGCTACTCCGCTAATTCTCGAAATAACATGTCGTTACTGTACTTTAAATTTTTTGAAGTTTTTAAAGAAATTTCCTTTTTTTTGGGGGGGGGGAGGGGTAGAGCTGAAAACGGTAGATAATACAAATTACCAAAAGCATACTCTTTTAGTTTTAGCTCCGGCATATAGAGAGGACCTCGCCGTTAGAGAAAGAACCATATAGACGAAGAAACCCATAATTATTCAAATCTTTTAGTGAAATAAGTGATTCTTTTTGGTTGGGAAGGTTAGAATAGCTAAAGCCTTTGGAACATTTCTTTTCCAAAAAAGAAAAGTCAGTATATAAATAAACTAAACATATATATAAGAATTTAAATTAATGACCAGAGTAAAACGCGGATATATAACTCGACGTCGCCGAAACAAAAATCTCGCTTTTGCGTCAGGATTTCACGGGTCCCATTCCAAACAGTTCCGAGCTGCTAAGCAGCAGAAGCAAAAAGCTCTAACCTCGGCTAAACGCGATCGACTGAAACAAAAGAGAAATTTTCGCTGCTTGTGGATTGTTCGAATTAATGCAGCAGTTCGTCGTTTAGGGGTTCCTTACAATAAATACATAAACTGTATGTACAAAAAGCGGTTACCTTCAAATCGGAAAACACTTGCGCAAATAGCTACATTAGAGAATAATTCTTTTTATATCATTTCGAAAAACATTTTGGCATAAAAAGAAAAAAAAATCCCCGGGGATCCCCTCCGGGAAATGGAAAATCATGAACTTTGACGTCACTCATAAAAAAACGCAAAAATTACAATTTTTTCAACTTTTTTTTGACCATAAAAGGTAGCAACCCTAGAATACGAGCTCGTTTAATAGCAATAGATATAAGACGTTGTTGTTTACAGGTTAAATTATTCACTTTCCTGGATAAGATTTTTCCGCGCTGGCTAATAAATTGATTAATTAGACTCATATTTTTATAATTAATCTGATTCTCTGACTTTATTAGATTAGGTTTTTTTGGAACTTTTGGGTAACGTTTCCGACTACCAGATGGTATCTCAGGCTTATATCGTTTAAAATCAAAAGATTGCTTAGACATATTAATATCGTTTAAATAAAAGGTTTATGAGAAAATAGTTTCTGTGAACTGTTGTTGTTATGTATTCCGTTTATTTCTTTCTCTCTTTGTGAATGGTATGTTTCAAACAAAAAGGACAAAATTTCTTTAATGCCAAGGGCATGGATGTATTGTATCGATTCTTTTTAGTTGTATATCTAAAAAGGTTACAATTAATACATTCTAAAAAAATTACCACTCGTGCGCCTATGTTTTCTGACATTTTTGTAGTAGTCTATTTTATTTATTTTTTTGAATCAAAAAAAGAACGTCAGGCGATATATTCCTAGTTCCATCAATTTATTTCAAATCCTTTTTTTTTATTTATAATATAGAGCGTTAAAAAGAAAAAGGAAAACTAAGAGCATCCGGGAAAAACCGATTTATTTCAATTAAAAAACCAGCTAAAGAACCAAACCATAAAGTTGCTAAAACGGGTGCTGTCGAAAGATATTTTTTTATATATTGCATAAAGCATTTATTTTCCTTTTATATTTAAAAGTACTTTAAAAAGTCGACTAATTCTAGCATTACCTAACCTAGGTAAGAAACGTTACTAATTTCTTATAGTATGACGGCGTTTGAATTTTCTATTTTGTCGAAAAAAAGTCGAAAAAAAAAAAGACTTTTCGTATGTATTAGAGATTAAAATAACATTGTTGATTAATCCATTGATTCTAAGGGATGTAGCGCAGCTTGGGTAGCGCGTTTGTTTTGGGTACAAAATGTCGCAGGTTCAAATCCTGTCATCCCTATCTATTCATTAAAACTAATCGGACTAGCTAGTCTTTAATCACAGAGAGTGGATTAAGTCATATCCCAAAAAAGCGCTCTTAGTTCAGCTTGGTAGAACGTAGGTCTCCAAAACCTAATGCCGTAGGTTCAAATCCTACAGAGCGTGATTCTGATAATTCAGTGCCTGAATTAAAACTCCAACTGATCGCCGCGTCGATACTGTAAATATGCTGTTACAAAAAGTCCAGCCAAAGTAATAGGAATTAAACCTAATACAATCCCGGATAACAGAGTTTCAACCATTTTCATTCAAAAAATTAGAAATTATAGCTATATCAAATAGTACCATGAAATCGCGATGGAATTCCATAATCAAACGTTTTTCGCGATGGAATTCCATAATCAAACGTTTTTTTTTTTTTTTCAATGAAACAATGTCAAAAAAATTGATTTAAATAAGTCTTATCTTGCTAAACCCAATAAATAGAATTAAGGTGAAAAAAAGAAAAACTAATAAAAACCCAAAATAACTAATTAGAATAGGCATGAAACAACTAAAATCAATTCAATAATGATATATTTAAGAGATAAATAACTAAAGTTTTATAATAAGTAAGATATAGTACCGACGTTTCTATAATATAAAAAAAAGATATATTTTCTTTTTCATTTTAATTAAAGAGTGGTTCAAACAATTTTCTATCAAATTGTTAGTAATCAAATTGTTAGTATAATGGTCAAGTAGAAATCCATCCTAACTTATTTTAATTTTTAGAATTTACAAAAGAAAAGACCGTAAAAACCTTTTTCTGCTTTTGTATTTTCTAGTTTAGGGGATCAATTCCCTTTGCCGATATAAAATAGAATTAATATTCATTAATTCATTATTATTGGAGTTGCATATGTCTGGAAATACCGGAGAACGATCCTTTGCGGACATTCTTACAAGTATTCGATACTGGGTTATTCATAGCATTACTATACCTTCTCTGTTTGTTGCAGGTTGGTTATTCGTCAGTACAGGGTTGGCTTATGATGTTTTTGGAAGTCCTCGACCAAACGAGTATTTCACAGAAAATCAACAGGAAGTTCCTTTAATAACTGGCCGTTTTGATTCTTTAGAACAGCTGGAGAATTTTACTAAATCTTTTTAGGAGACACTAATGACTATAGATAGAATCTATCCAATTTTTACCGTTCGATGGCTGGCTATTCACGGTTTAGCTGTCCCTACAGTCTTTTTTTTGGGATCCATTTCTGCAATGCAGTTCATCCAACGATAAAATATTAAGCTATGACACAATCAAATCCGAACGAACAAAGTGTAGAATTAAATCGTACCAGCCTATACTGGGGATTGTTACTTATTTTTGTACTTGCTGTTTTATTCTCCAGTTACTTTTTCAATTAAAAAAAAAAAAAACACACACACACATTTTTTTCATTCTGAAAGAAATGATTTATAACAAAATTTAGGACGATTTTTTTTTGAGTATAACTATTAAATTTCAATAAAATGGAAGAGGAGTAATAAACATGGCTGATACTACCGGGAGAATACCTCTTTGGTTGGTAGGTACCGTAACGGGTATTCTTGTAATTAGTTTGGTCGGTATCTTTTTCTACGGCTCCTATTCAGGATTAGGGTCATCCCTATAATAAGAAAAATATACTTAACTGACCTTACCTTAAAAGGTAAGGTCGGCATCTTTCAAACTTTTAGTCAAAGTATGATGACCTATCATAAAAACGAAAAAAAAAAAAAAAAAAGAGAAAATACGAGCTAAAAATTCATTTCGGATAATTGAACTTTTTCAAATTGTTTCTTTTTAAGTACCAGAAAAATCTGCGCCAAAACAACCGACGTTAAGAAGAATAAAAGACCTTGAATACGAAATGGGTCTTGCAGTACTATTTCCGCATTTACCTGACCAAATCCACCCACATTAGGATTATTTGTTAATGGTTGATCTGCCTTAACAAAATCACCTTCCGAAACAAGAAGTTCGGGGCCCGGAGGTATTATGTCAACACCAGATCGGCCTTGCGATATATTCTCAATCAGTACCTCGTATCCCCCTTTCTCTTTACGTAAAATTTTGCTGATTCTACCCGTTAATGAAGCATTAAATATTGTATTATTGCTTTGGCTACCATCAGGATAAACTTGACCTCTTCCTCTATTACCTCCGGCATATATAGGATATTTCCAGAAGTGCGATTCTTTTTTTAGAGCAGGATCCGGGGATAGGATTGGAAATACAATTTCCTTGTATTTTTGACCAGGAATAGGACCTATTACAAGAATATTTTTTTGGAAGGGGCGATAATTTTGAAAAGGTAGATTACCTATTTTTTCTTTTATTTCAGGAGAAATACGATCCGGAGGAGCTAGTTCAAAACCTTCGGGTAAGATTAAAACAGCTCCTACATTTAAGTTTCCCTTTTTCCCGTTAACTAGAACTTGTTTGATTTGCGTGTCATAAGGAATTTTCACAACTGCTTCAAAAACGCTATTAGGAAGCACAGATTGCGGAACTTCGATCTCTACAGGTTTTTTAGCCAAGTGGCAGTTGGCGCATACAATACGTCCAGTAGGTTCTCGAGGATTCTCATAACTTTTTTGGGCAAAAATAGGATATGCTTTTGAAAAAGAAATACGAGTTGTTATATTTATCGTTATGAAAGTGGAGATTGATAGAACCACCAATATTCTAATCCAATCAGAAACATTTTTTTTTTCCATCATTTTTCGTTTAAAATTTTTTTTTTTGAAGAATCGAGAACTATTCTTTATCTCCGTTTCATTTATTATTCAACCTAAAGATGGTTTTTCATTTTACATTTATTCTTTAATATTATAAATCGAGAAGAAAAAAGGCCTGATTTTTTATTCATTCATCGAATGATAGATTACTACAAGAGACGGAGATATACGATTAAATCGGCGGAAAATCCAATATTTCAAAATTGTATCTAGAATAACAGGAAAAGTTGAAACAAGACTAAAAATGATTTGGTCATTATGCACAAATCCATAATTTTCAGAAATCCAACTGATAAGGACTTCCCAACCATGAGGTGAATGGAACCCAATGCATAGATCAGTCATTAAAAGAATTGAAAAAGCTTTCATTGTATCATTTATACTATAGAAAATTTCTCGAATCCAAGAAAAGAAAATTGTAAGCTTTTTTTGACTCATAAAAAGAAAAGTGCTTAGAATAATAAATTCTAAAAGATTTGTTCCTAAATGTGTAACTATTTGGATACAATCTTTTTTGTACAACTCGAACAAAAAATTTTTTTTTAAATGTGTTTCCGAAAAATCTTCTACTGTTGTTTCAAAGAGCAAAAGTTCTTCTATTTGACTAACTCTTACTAGATTATTTTCTTCTTGTAAATAATCTAATATTTTGGATGAACTAGTATTCCACCAAAAAGTGACCCACGATTCTACGCATTTTTCTAGTGAAATAGAAATTAGACACGGCAATACTATAAAACATGCAACATATCGTAAAGAAACAGCTGCTCTATTTTGTGTAACTTCTATGTGATGAATAACTAATGAACTTGATTTATTCATGAGTTCTGATCGAAGTCGAGATATAATACGAATTATAGAATGAGGTATCAAACCCATGGATTCTTCTCAATTCATTTTTAAAATGAAAACTACAAATATTTTTATAGAATTGTCTATGTCTAATCAAACTCCTTCAATAGACACACGCAAAAAACGAGCTAATTCTACAGCTTTTTGTTCCATTTCTTTTTGATGAATTTTTTCCCCAGTACGAGCTAAAGGAATGTCTGGTAATCCCCTTACTTTCATATAAAGGACATGGTGGCTAGAAAAAAGACTTTTTTGTACTTGCATTGTGATCATCTGAACATTTTCGATAGAAAATCGTAAAGAAACACGACGAGTTCTTCCTGGGAATCCCCAACGAAAAAGACATATAATTCCTTTTTTTTCATCAATCTGATTGTAACCACTACCCACATCAAAAAAAATTGTACACCAAAAATAAAAGCTAAAAAAAAGGCCTGCAATACCATAAAAACACATTATAATCCCTTGTGGAATAAAAAGTATTTTTTCAAAAAACAGTAGGGGTATAAGGTTCCTGCCAAGATAACTTGAAAATCCAACTAGAAAAAAACCTAATGCACCTGCAAAAAGAACAGAGGCAAACAAAAAATTACTTTTTCTTCGAGAACCTTGGATAGACTCTATCCAAAGCCTTTTTGATTGATGATTCATATAAGTCATATCTCAATTAAATTGAAGTGAAGAGAAGGAATAAGCAAGGGCGAGACGGGCTATTCCTTACTTTCACTAGCTTTGTATCAACATTTTTAAGATTGGGAAACTAATTCTTCGTTTTCATAATATTTCATCTTTTTGGATGTACAAAAAAGAAAGTACCATTGTAAGGGCCGAGAAAACTAAACCCACTATAGGTACAAAAATGGAAGATAAGTTAGAATTTACCATAGAAAAAAATAGAAATTTGTTTCTTTTTCTTTCTAACATTGTATATTATTCACAGACAATGCTAGAAAGAAAAATCGCACATCTGGAAGTGTATAAAGTTTTTTCTATATGAAATCTATTATGAGCTAGAAGGGGGTTGAACCCTTGACATCATGGTCTGGAACCGTGGGCTCTTTTCCACTGAGCTGCTAACTCCTGACCAAAAATACTAAGTAAACTCCAACAAGAATCAATGAAAGAGTCTGGGTAGACCCCCAGACCCCCGAAAAATAGAAATCAAAAGTTTCCTAGTTGAAACTACTATAGCGTATCCACACTATCAAATTCAAACTTGATTTCTTTCCATACTTCACAAGCAGCAGCTAGTTCAGGACTCCACTTACAAGCTTCACGAATTACTTCATTCCCTTCACGAGCAAGATCACGTCCTTCATTACGAGCTTGGACACAAGCTTCTAAAGCAACCCGATTAGCTACGGCACCGGGTGCATTTCCCCAAGGATGTCCTAAGGTTCCTCCACCAAATTGTAATACAGCGTCATCTCCAAAGATATCGGTCAAAGCAGGCATATGCCAAACGTGAATACCTCCTGAAGCAACAGGCAGAACACCTGGCATAGATACCCAATCTTGCGCGAAATAAATACCACGACTTCGATCTTTTTCAATAAAGTCATCACGAAGTAAATCCACAAAACCTAAAGTAATTTCTCGTTCTCCTTCAAGTTTACCTACGACAGTACCGGCATGAATATGATCTCCACCGGACATTCGTAATGCTTTAGCCAGTACACGGAAGTGCATACCATGATTTTTTTGTCTATCAATAACTGCATGCATTGCACGATGAATATGAAGAAGTAAGCCATTATCTCGGCAATAATGAGCTAAAGTGGTATTTGCAGTGAAACCTCCTGTTAAATAATCATGCATAACAATCGGAACCCCTAATTCTCTTGCGAATACTGCTCTTTTTATCATTTCTTCACATGTACCCGCAGTAGCATTTAAGTAATGTCCCTTAATTTCACCTGTTTCAGCTTGAGCTTTATAAATAGCTTCCGCGCAAAAAACAAAGCGATCTCTCCAACGCATAAAGGGTTGAGAATTTACATTTTCATCATCTTTAGTAAAATCTAGTCCGCCACGAAGACATTCATAAACTGCTCTACCGTAATTTTTAGCAGATAGACCTAATTTAGGTTTGATGGTACATCCCAACAAAGGACGTCCGTATTTGTTTAATTTATCTCTTTCTACTTGGATCCCATGAGGTGGACCTTGAAATGTTTTGATATAAGCAGGAGGAATTCGCAAATCTTCTAGGCGTAGAGCTCGTAGAGCTTTAAAACCAAAAACATTCCCTACAATAGAAGTAAACATGTTAGTAACAGAACCTTCTTCAAAAAGGTCCAAAGGATATGCTACATAAGCAATAAATTGATTGTCTTCTCCCGGAACAGGTTCGATATCATAGCATCGTCCTTTGTAACGATCAAGACTAGTAAGACCATCAGTCCAAACTGTGGTCCATGTACCTGTAGAAGATTCAGCAGCTACCGCTGCGCCTGCTTCCTCGGGCGGTACTCCGGGTTGAGGAGTTACTCGGAATGCTGCCAAGATATCAGTGTTCTTAGTCTGATACTCTGGAGTATAATAAGTTAATCTATAATCTTTAACACCAGCTTTAAATCCTACGCTTGCTTTAGTTTCTGTTTTTGGTGACATAAGTCCCTCCCTAAATCAAATCATATTTCTGACAAGAACGAGGTCTGCTCGACATTTTCTTTTATAGACTCTTTTCTTCCTTATTGGTAGATTTTGGATACACTTTTTATTTTAAAATTTTTTTATATATAATGCAACCCAATTTTTACTTTGAAAAGTCATTCTTCTCAGAATATTTCTAGGATAAATGTATAAATATAAAAAAGATGTAGTTTATTTTCTTATTCATTGAACATGTAAAACAAAAAAAGATTGAATTATGCTATTAACCTACTACAAAAGAGTAAAATAAAATCGAGTTAGTTTTTGACTGATTCAATTGATTTGATATGGACTTCTTGGATTTTTTCAATCATGCTTTTAATTTTGATTTTTATGAGAACCCAAAGTTTTCTTTTTTTTGTATCAACAAAGATACAAAAAAATGTAGGACATATTACTCAAATAATTGGTCCGGTACTGGATGTATCCTTCCCTCTGGGGAATCTACCTAATATTTACAATTCTTTGATTGTGAAAGGTCAAATAGGCAGTAAGGAAATTAATATTACTTGTGAAGTACAACAGTTATTGGGAAACAATACAGTTAGAACTGTAGCTATGAGCGCGACAGACGGTTTGATGAGAGGAATGAAAGTAATTGATACAGGAGCTCCTCTTAGTGTACCCGTCGGTAAAATGACTCTGGGACGAATTTTCAACGTTCTTGGAGAACCTGTTGATGATTTAGGTCCTATAGACACAAGTACAACATTTCCTATTCATCGACCCGCCCCTGCCTTTTCACAATTAGATATTAATTTGGCAATTTTTGAAACAGGCATTAAAGTCGTGGACCTTTTAGCACCTTACCGACGTGGTGGCAAAATTGGTCTCTTTGGGGGAGCAGGAGTGGGTAAAACAGTGCTAATTATGGAGTTAATCAATAACATAGCTAAAGCTCATGGTGGTGTTTCCGTTTTTGGCGGCGTAGGAGAACGTACTCGTGAAGGAAATGATCTTTACATGGAAATGAAGGAATCCGGAGTAATCAATGAAAAAAATATAATAGAATCCAAAGTAGCTCTGGTCTATGGCCAAATGAATGAACCACCAGGAGCTCGTATGAGAGTTGGTTTAACCGCCCTAACTATGGCAGAATATTTCCGAGATGTGAACGAACAAGATGTACTTTTATTTATAGATAATATTTTCCGCTTTGTTCAAGCTGGATCTGAAGTATCCGCTCTATTGGGCAGAATGCCCTCTGCTGTAGGTTATCAACCAACCCTTAGTACAGAAATGGGTTCTTTGCAAGAGAGAATAACTTCTACTAAAAAAGGGTCTATAACCTCTATCCAAGCAGTTTATGTACCTGCGGATGACTTGACTGATCCCGCTCCTGCTACAACATTCGCACATTTGGATGCTACTACTGTACTTTCTAGAGGATTAGCTGCCAAAGGAATCTACCCAGCAGTTGACCCATTAGATTCCACATCTACTATGCTTCAACCTAGGATTGTAGGTGAAAAACATTATGAAATTGCACAAGAAGTGAAACAAACCTTGCAACGTTACAAAGAACTTCAAGATATTATAGCTATTCTTGGACTAGATGAATTATCAGAAGAAGACCGATTAACTGTAGCCAGAGCACGAAAAATTGAACGTTTTTTATCACAGCCCTTTTTTGTAGCAGAGGTTTTTACGGGTTCCCCAGGGAAATATGTTAGTCTTATTGAAACAACAAGAGGTTTTCAAATGATTCTTGCCGGAGATTTAGATGGTCTCCCTGAACAATCCTTTTACTTGATTGGTAATATCGATGAAGTTATAAAATGATAAGAGAAATCTACCGCGAAGGCTATTAATAAGTAAAATTTGAATTTAAAAAAATGACACTAAATCTTCGTGTATTAACTCCTACTCGAGTTGTTTGGGATTCCCAAGTAAAAGAAATCATACTTTCCACTAATAGTGGTAAAATTGGCATCTTACCAAACCATGCTTCACTTGTTACTGCTGTGGATATAGCGGTTATGAAAATACGTATTAATGAAAAATGGTCTACTATTGCTTTGATGGGTGGTTTTGCCAAGATAGAGCAAAATCAAATTATTTTATGGGTAAATGATGCAGAGAAGGGTGTTGACATTGATCCTCAAAAAGCACAGGAAGTTTTTCAACAAGCTAAAGCTAACGCAAATCGAGTTCTAGGCAAAAGACAAAAAATTGAAGTTGATCTAGCTATCAAAAGAGCTAGAACCAGATTAGAAGCTATAAACGCAGTTTTACCTAATTAGAGCTCCCCCCCCCCTTTTTTTTTTTTCGGGGGGGCTCGAGCCAGTCTTAGAAGATTTCGATTTATACCTACTATTGGATTTGAACCAATGACTCTCGCCTTATGAAAGCGATACTCTAACCACTGAGTTAAGTAGGTCATATACATACAAATAACATTTTTGCAAACAATGATATATTAAAACATAGATAATATCCTTTTCTCATCAAATTGATTCAATAAAATGAAAGAAAAATGACCTTGACAGAAAAGGATCTGTTTAACAGAAAAGGATCTGTTTAACAGAAAAGGATCTGTTTATATATCAGGAGGGAAAAATAGTATGATTAGAAGCAATAGAAATATTGATTCATCTGAGTTGAGATGATATGGTCTCGGTTTCATCTCCATTCAAAGTATATAACGAGTATGAAACCTCAGAAAAATGGTTATTACTTAATGAACTTTGAGGTGTATAAGAAATCAAAATCTAGGTCTTAGTCTATGTTCATCAAAGAAAAACTCTTTGCAAGATGGATGAGATTTTGTGAGAAATATAAAAAAAATATCAAGCAAAAAGAAGAGTCATCAAGACAATATGATTTGGATTCTGCTTTACCAAGAAGGACTAAAAAAAGAATTAATCGAAATCACAGCATAAGGATAAAGCTTTAAATTACTTTACTTAATAGTAATCAAAACAGAATTGAATACCAGGAACCAGAATTGAACTGGTGACACGAGAATTTTCAGTCCTCTGCTCTACCAACTGAGCTATCCCGGCCGGTAACACGAATTTTTTCGTCACAGAGTGATAACTAAACTTACTATGACTATGCTCACCCTTTATTTTAAAATAAACTAATAAATTAGTCAATCCAACACTAATATTTGCAATATTTTCCCAAACTTGGGGATAGAGGGATTTGAACCCTCAAGGTCTCGTAGACCAACGGATTTTCTGACTACTCCAAATTTCATTGGTGCTGAAAAGAACATGTAGAAATGGGCTCTCTCTTTATTCGCTCTATCACGGATTTCTTTTCTCTCTAGAAAATGAAATCCAGTTGATTTGAATGATATTCATAGTTAGAATAACTTCCATCGAGTCTCTGCACCTATCTACCTTTTTTAGTCAGAGAATCCTCTGACTTGGATTTGGCTCAGGATTGCCCATTCGAACTATCTCGGGTTTCCCTGTATTGGAAAGCTATCATTTAGTAGGATTTCCTACTAAAGCTCAATTTAATCAAGTCCGTAGCGTGTACCAATTCCGCCATATCCCCTTCTACTTAAGTGTAAGAAGCCTAGTATTCAGATCAACAAATTTTCAAAATGTTCAAACTCAAAAACAAAGGTAGACGTTTCTTTTTTTCAAGAAAAAATTAGTTTGTTCTAGAATAGTTTCGCATAAATCAACTATTGCAGCATTAGACTGTTTTGCTTAGTTCAAAGGTTAGAGCATCGCACTTGTAATGTGATGCTAATCGGTTCGATCTCGATAGCAGACTTTTTCCTATTTCTGTTATCTCTAGAATAGAAAGAAAATGTGAAGGTATAGAAAATATCTGCAGATAGATATCAAAATCAAAGATGGAAAAAGTTCTTTTTACTCATAGCAAAAAGAACTTGATAGAATAGATCGGGACTGACGGGACTCGAACCCGCAACTTCCGTCTTGACAGGGCGGTACTCTAACCAATTGAACTACAATCCCTTTACTTTTTTTAGTTTTTAGTAAACTTGGTCCGATCTTTTTTTTCCTTCCCAGCAAGTATCTGCTTGTTCTCTTTTCTATCTAACAACATTGAAACTAAAGCTTTGGGTCGAGCTGGATTTGAACCAGCGTAGGTATAATGCCAACGAGTTTACAGCCCGTCCCCATTAACCACTCGGGCATCGACCCGGAAAGAGAAAAGACTTTTTAAACCACTCCTTTTCTCGTACCCCTAGGGGAAGTCGAATCCCCGCTGCCTCCTTGAAAGAGAGATGTCCTGGGCCACTAGACGATAGGGGCCAGTATTCGCATAATATCCAACAAACTAGGAATTTGTCAAGTTCATAAACGTGGTTTTTGGATAATATCTAAGAATCCATAGTCCGAAAAGATATTTTGGACTGAAAAGTTTTCTGGGACGAAAGGATTCGAACCTTTGTAATAACAGGACCAAAACCTGTTGCCTTACCGCTTGGCGACGTCCCATTTTTATGTTTTCTGCTTTTCAACACTGTGTAGTGTAATATAAATAGAACTTAGATATTATTTGGTCATAATTTTGAAAAAGTTAAAAATTAGGAGGGGGGGGTTGATCTTTTTCTATTAGATCTAGTAAAATAATGTCTGAAAAAATTTTCAGTCAAACGATTCCTTTTTAAACAATATAAACTCAAAACTGATTGATGGAGACCTGTAATGCTAACTATTCTTTTTTTCCAAAATACTTTTGTTGTTTCAAGCAATCTTTTTTTTTGTAAACTACCCGAAGCTTATGCGAATTTTGATCCACTTGTGAATATAATGCCAATAATTCCCGTGTTTTTTTTTCTATTGGCTTTTGTTTGGCAAGCAGTCGTAAGTTTTCGCTAAAAAAAATATGTGTTTTTATTTATTAATCTAATTAAAGATCTCGGAGATTACGCAATGCTTACTCTTAAGGTATTTGTTTATACAATAGTGATTTTCTTTATTTCCCTTTTTATCTTTGGATTTCTATCAAATGACCCAGGGCGTAATCCTGGCCGTAAAGAAGAAGGTTAATTAATTTCAATCAATAATAACATAACGGAGAGAGAGGGATTCGAACCCTCGATACGGGATTGTCCGTACAACGGATTAGCAATCCGCCGCTTTGGTCCTCTCAGCCATCTCTCCTAGCGAGAAAAAGATTAAGTTCATCACTTGCTGTGAATATATAAAAAGATTAAGTTATCGTGTCTTGACAAAAAAAAGAGTTTTTTCTTTGTTCTAGATAGAAACTAAATAGATAATTATTCATAAAGTTCTTTCCCCAATTGGAAAGCTAAAATACTTGTTATCAAAGCCAAAACAAGGGCTAGCAACAATTGACCTTCTGATATCATTTGTCCCCTCCTTTTTTTTATTTCGTTTTTCCTTTCCATTTTATTATTCTTATTATTTCATTGTAACAATGAATTTTGCAGAAGGCTATAAAAAAAGGAAAACAGGCGGGTAATTCCTCCAAAATAGAATAAAAATGCAATTTAGTTATAGATGACTTTCGTTTATTTGAAGTTTGCACTTGGTGACCCTTAGGTTACTGAAGACCACAAAACCTATCTATAAATAGATAACGAAACAAGCAGAAAGTTGGAATTTCTAGTTATTTTTTTCATTTCTAAAAATCGACTTAACAAAAACAAAAAAAAAATGAACCCATATATGGGAGAAACTAACCTTTACTAGTTGGATATACCCCATGAGCCGAATGAAATGAAATTTTGTGTTCGATTCTCAATTAGAAGCATTCGAAATGTGTCATAACCTTTAACCCTCCAAGCTAATTATGCGGGTTCCATTTCCATGAAATGCTACCTGCTATTCTAGAAAACAATGGAATTCAAAATTTTTTTCTAAGTTGATCACGAAAACTCGTGATCAACATAGAAAAAAAAAGAGAGAAAGAGCGTCCATCGTCTAATGGATAGGACAGAGGTCTTCTAAACCTTAAATATAGGTTCAAATCCTATTGGACGCATTATTTTTTTAATTGAAGAACAAAAAGTTCAATTTGTTCTTTAATAGCTTCTCTTAACATCGTTTCTGCTTCTTCGGTTAATGTCTTAGTTGTACGTATAATTTCTCCGAATTGAGGTTTACTATTTTTTAAATACTCTCGTAATTGATCTAGAAATTTTTTAACAAATTGAACTTCGAATCGATCTAGATATCCATTTGTCCCAATAAAAATAGTAGCTATTTGCTCTTCAACACTTAAAGGGGCTGCTTGAGGTTGTTTGAGTAGCTCGCGTAACCGTTGACCTCTTGCTAATTGATCTTGAGTACCTTTATCAAGATCAGAAGCGAATTGGGCAAAGGCTTCTAACTCTGCAAATTGAGCTAACTCTAATTTCAATTTTCCGGCTACTTGCTTCATTGCTTTTATCTGAGCCGCGGATCCGACTCTAGATACAGAAAGACCTACATTAATGGCAGGGCGTATCCCTGCATTGAAGAGATCGGCAGACAAAAAAATTTGTCCATCAGTAATAGAAATTACATTAGTAGGAATATACGCTGAAACGTCTCCAGCTTGTGTTTCTACTATAGGTAGAGCAGTAAGACTTCCTTCACCCAACTGATTATTTAATTTAGCTGCTCGTTCAAGTAAGCGCGAATGTAAAAAGAAAACATCTCCAGGGTAAGCTTCCCGGCCAGGTGGTCTTCTTAATAGAAGAGACATTTGTCGATAAGCTTGTGCTTGTTTAGATAAATCATCATAAATTATTAAAGTATGTTGCTTTTTATACATGAAATATTCAGCTAAAGCTGCTCCTGTATAAGGAGCAAGATATTGTAGTGTAGCAGGCGAATCTGCAGGTTCGGATACAACAATAGTATATTCTATTGAGCTACGTTCTCGTAATGTTTTAACTACTTGAGCTACAGAAGAAGCTTTTTGACCAATTGCTACATAGACACATATAACATTTTGTCCTTTTTGGTTAAGAATAGTATCTGTAGCTACGGCTGTCTTACCAGTCTGTCTGTCGCCAATAATTAATTCTCGTTGACCTCGTCCTATAGGAATCATAGAATCAATAGCAATAAGTCCTGTTTGAAGAGGTTCATAGACGGACCGGCGCGAAATAATACCCGGAGCAGGAGATTCAATCAGTCGGACTTCCGAAGCAGAAATTGGACCTCTGCCGTCAATAGGTTGGGCTAAAGCGTCTACAATACGACCTAAAAAAGCATCACTTACTGGTATCTGCGCAATTTTACCTGTTGCTTTCACGGAACTTCCTTCTTTAATTGTCAAACCATCCCCCATTAAAACAACTCCAACATTATTAGTCTCTAAATTTAGAGCAATACCGATTGTACCATCTTCAAATTCGACCAATTCCCCTGCCATTACTTCACAAAGACCATGAATACGAGCAATACCGTCTCCTACTTGAAGTACAATGCCCATATTAATCACTTGGACTTCGTTATTATATTGCTCGATTTGGTCACGTATAAGACTACTAATTTCGTCAGGCCGAATAGTTATCATGACTCCTCCTAATATATCTGTTTTGAAAAAAAAGGAAAACCTATCTAGTCAAAAATTCTTTTCATGTCTTTAAGCTGATCAATATTATAGTCGATAATATATAAATGCAATTCGTTATTCAAGCAGTTAGTTAAAGTTATTAAAGCGTTTCGTAAAGCTTGACAAGAAACTTGTTGTCTTACCTGATCAATTACTATTTGTTGTTCAAAGCAAACAGTTTCATTTTTAGAATCTTCCAGTTGTTTTAAATTTGCTGAAGCAGCTTTAATGAGATTTTCTTTTTCTTCTTCAATTTGTAGGTATCCGTTTTTTCGAATTTCATTTACTCTTTTTTCAACATCTTGTAACCGAGCTCGAGCCTTCTCAAGTTGATCGGCAGCTCCGTTACATAAATATTCTGAATTTTGAATAGTTTGACAAATCTTGAGCTTACGATTATCTAATAGATTACTTAATGAAAGTAGATCATCTCTTCTTTAATCTCCGAAATTTGAATAAATAATCTCTTCCCAAACCGAACATGAAATTTTCATTTCATTCGGCTCTCTTGCTCAGTTTCCGGTACCAAGCCTGCCTTTCTGCTTAAGAGGTATGAAACATCTTTTAACTATGAAGACTCTTTTGTCAAGGGGGAATTTTTTTTCTTTTTGTTTGACAAAGTTGTTTTTTTCCTTTGAATAATATCTCTTTTGTGTAGGTTGTTAGTTCAATTTCGCATAAATTGGGAGATCCCGATTCTTTTACTGTTTCCAGAGATATGAATATTATCTATCTAGTGGAGTAATCTCCAACTATGTCCTTTAACACAACACTAGACACAGTGGTGGAAAGAATACACCCTGTTCTATTCAATTTGGACTTTAAGCAGTTCTGCTTTAACCATTCAACGAACATTCTCCGTACTCATTAATTACGAAATGCGGTAGTACTTCTCTAGTCCCCGTATAGAAGTAATTCGTTGAGATTATGCACTTTTGTATCTTATTGAAAGCGCAGCTGGTTCATCTCAGCTATATTATTCAAAACTACAACTCGCACACACTCCCTTTCCAAAAAATATGAGTATGCCAAACACTACACTTAAATTGATTATATTTGTTTCCAAAATATTAGTATTTAATCCAAAGCCTTCAGCTAAGGGCCAATAGCTTAAATAAACGAAAGAATCAATTACTTTTTTCATATGGTCTCCCCTTATAGATAAAAATTTTGCAAAATCAAAAATTCCGTCATTCCAACACCTTTTGTACTTAGTTTTATTAATTTAGAAAAGTTTATAAATAAACAGCTCAATTTTTGGTATTTATGATCTCATTACTTATTCAGAGAGTAACAGTAGAAAACTTTTGTTTCGAGGCAGCCCCTCCAGGACAAGTAATTCCGTAGAGGGGAAGATTGAATTCTCAAACAAAAGGATTAGCAAATAGCAGTGCTAAAGCAACAACTAACCCATAAATAGTTAAAGCTTCCATAAATGCTAAACTTAACAATAATGTACCTCGTATTTTACCTTCTGCTTCAGGTTGTCTCGCAATACCCTCTAGAGCTTGACCGGCAGCAGTCCCTTGGCCAACACCCGGCCCAATAGAAGCAAGTCCGACGGCTAACCCAGCAGCAATAACAGAAGCGGCAGAAATCATAGGATTCATAATAATCTCCTTTTACTTAAAAAAATGTATTGAATAGTTGATAATACTAAAAACGTAGTTAGTATACTTTTTTTCAGCTTTTTTCAGCTTAGTCCATTGAATATTTTATTAAGATTGGATTCCTATAAATGATTTAATCATGATTTTCTAAGGATTCACCTATATAAGCTGCAGCGAGAGTCGCAAAAATGAGAGCCTGAATTCCGCTTGTGAATAATCCTAGAAACATTACAGGTATAGGAACAACTAAAGGAACTAGAGAAACAAGAACGGCGACTACTAATTCATCTGCCAAAATATTTCCAAAAAGTCGAAAACTAAGTGATAAAGGCTTGGTAAAATCTTCTAAGATATTAATTGGTAACAATATTGGAGTTGGTTGAATATATTTACCAAAAAAACTTAATCCTTTTTTTGAAAGACCCGCATAGAAATAGGCTACTGACGTAAGTAAAGCTAAAGCAACTGTAGTATTAATGTCATTTGTAGGTGCAGCCAATTCGCCGTGCGGTATTTGAAAAATACCCCAAGGAACAAGAGCACCGGACCAGTTAGAAACAAAGATAAAAAAAAATAAGCTTCCAATAAAAGGAAGCCAAGAAACATAATGTTCCTCGCCAATTTGAGTTCTGGTCAAATCTCGAAGAAATTCAAGAATGTATTCAGCAAAATTTTGTTTTCCTGTTGGAATAGTTTGCGGATCTCGAATAGTTATAATAGCGAAACCTAGTAAAATAGCAATAACAAACCAAGAAGTTATAAGTACTTGTCCATGAGCTTGAAACCCGCCTATTTGCCAATACAAGTGTTGGCCTACCTCTACACCAGAAATTTCTCCAAAATGATTGAAATTATTTAGTATACTAATACTATTTTGCAATATGTTCATATTATCCTTTTTCAAAAAAATCACTTATTTTTTTCTGAAGGAATGATTTCTGAATTTTCACTAAAAAAAAAAAATGAAGAGCGAGCTTTGCGCTTACTTCGAAAAATGATTTGACTAATTATTATAACCAGAAGAAACAGCTGACATTAATTTGTTCAGAATTAATCCAACGGATCCACGGGCATCATCATTGGCTGGAATTGGAATATCTACGAAATCTGGATCACAATTAGTATCAACTAAACTAATTGTGGGAATGCCCAGCGCTCTGCATTCTCTAACAGCAGTAGATTCCTTTTGTTGATCAACGATTATTACAATATTAGGTAACTTTTTCATATAGAAAATTCCTTCTAAATACTGTTGTAGAAGTTCTAATTGCTTTTCAATAAGTGCAATTTCTTTTTTCGTACGTCTTCGATGGAACAGCCCCGACTTATATTTTTGTTTCAAATTTCTAAACCTCTCAAGTTTTTCTTTTGTGGTAGACCAATTCGTTAACAAGCCACCCTGCCATTTGTAGTTGATATAATGACATCCAGTTTTTTTGGCAGTTGATGCTATTAAATCAGCTGCATACCCTTTCGTGCCAACTAGAAGGAATTCCTTTCGTTTTCTCGCGGCATCCATTAAAAGATCGCAAGCTTCAGATAAAAAAAGAATTGTTCGAACTAGATTGATAATATGTAAATTTCCACGTTCAGTCAAAATATAACAACGCATTTTCGGATTCAACTCATTTTTTTGATGTCCGAGATGAACTGCTACTTTTATCATATCTTTGAAAACATTCTTTTTAGAAACACGCCTTTTTTTTTTGAAAACGTTTGTCATGTTTTGCTTTTCTCTTCTCTAAAAGAATTTCCATTCCTACGGAATCTATGACTTTTCTAAATTTTTAGTTTTCTATTCTTTTTTTAGAATAGAAAAAAAACGAAGATTTTTTTGTTTAGTGTCGCTTTTTGAAACCTTTTGATTTTTTTTTTTTCCATTTTCCAGTACCGGCGGGTATTTTACTACTGAGAATCAAATTTTCCTTCAGTCCTTTCAACCAATCAATCCGACCTTGAAAAGCAGCTTTAGCTAAAACTCGAGTAGTTTCCTGAAAACTGGCCTCCGATATAAAACTTGTAGTTTCAAAAGATGATTTTGTTATCCCCAAAATTTTTGTTTGATAGTGGATTACCTCGTCGAAAGCCCGATCTAGTTTTTGTGCTCGCGAAAAGAAAACGAGCTCTCCTGGTAAAAAAACATTAAGCATTACGTCCTTAGACACAAGTACTCTTGAGGTCATTTGCTGTATAATAAGCTCTAAGTGTTTCTCACATATATGTACTCCTTGAGATTGATAAACTTTTTGTATTTGATTGACTAAATGAATTTGACCTTGCGTCAAAGTTATTTTAGTACTTATGACTAAACCCCAAAAACTTCCAAGAGTTATTGTCATATCTTGGTTCCATTTTCGAAAGCTATTTTCTAAACTTTGTACTACAGGATTTTTTGAATGTGCCTCTAAAAATTGTTCCACTTTTGGAAGACCTCGTGTTATATCACTAGATTGAAATCTTTCATACAAATAGGTTATTAACGAATTTCCTTGGTTAATCATTTCTGCGTAATTACCATGAATAGTAGATTTTGGAGTAGCCAAGTAGGGTTTAGCTAATCGCACTATTAAAGATTTTTCACGAATAACGATAATTTGTCCCGATTCTGAAAATGATTCATTTCTTGATATAGCAAATTTTTGCCAAAGCAATTGGCCAAGATTTTTTATTGGAAATTTTTGCTCACAGTTCTTTTTTGAATTTGAAAAAAAAGTAATTCTTTTTGTTGGAGATTCCCAAAATTTGCTATTTTCGTCCATAATATAACATTTAGGGGCTTCGAAAACTTTTAAATAGTTGTAAAGACTCTTAAACAATCTTTTCTTACAATTTAGAAAAACTTTATGAATACGATATAAATGCCCTAAAAAACTTACTTCTTCAAATTCGTTTATGATATCTAAAGTTTGTAATAGTTTTATTTGAAAATAATCAGATGTTGCTAGAATAATCCAAGACAAACTTTTGTCTTCCTTAGATAATGAACGAAAAGTTGCTGTATACTTTTTGCTGGAAGATAAAAGTTTAGCTTGATGAAAAAATATTACTAAATTTTTTAGATTGTGTTTTTGATTTATCGGAGTCAAACTAAGTTCAATCATGTCGATAATAATCTTCTTTGTTCGTATGGACGTAATACATGTATAAGCCCTAGGTTCCCTAGGTTTTATCGATTTGTTTTCCCAAATCAAAATTAAACAATTCCAAATCAGATGAACATTCGTTTTGAGATTTTTGATTTCATGGAAAAAATTGTTCTCTTTTATATGTAACTTGTTTTCTTCTCTAAAAAGATCTGTACAAAAGCGTACTTTTGATGAATTCTTAGGTTTTTGATATTCTAGGGTGGTTTGTAGTAATACAAATGATTTTTTCTTGTAAGCCCTTTTTTTTTGAAAATAGTTCCTTTCTAGTTGCAATTCTTTAAAAATATTTTTTTGTTTGCGTCTAAATATGTGTAAAGATTTTTTGATCTTTCTATAGCTATAAAAATAGATGTTTATGGATAATATTTTCGCAAAAATAGTTGGTTTTTTTTTGTGAAATTGGACTAGTCCAAAAACTTGTTTTTTTTTATTACCGATTTTTTGTGTGTCTACTCGACAAAAAATATGATCAAGCAAGAAAAATTTGTTAGACGAATAAATACATTCTAGAAATTCTGAGTTCACAATCTTATATTGAGAATTGTTCCATATATAGAAACTTGTATTTCTATTCAAAAGACCGTTTCGGGAAATTTTTAGAATACAATTAGGAAAAAGTAGTCTATGTTCCTTTTTTTGTCTTTTTGAACCAGTAAGCAATGGAACCAGAATGCGATTTTTTTGTTTCTTTCCTTTCATATTGCAATCAAAATTATCCAAAAATTTTGGAATAGAGATAAAAAATTTATTTTGAATGAATTTTTCTTCGGAACGATAAAAGGACAAATTTTGTAGTAAATTGTCTACAGAAGAGTCGAAATCATTTTGCTGTTTGGTAATCAGCAAGGGAATAGTTACTTGATCTTGATCTTTAGGAAACGGAAAAGCTAGTCTTGGTTTGCATATAGTTCCTGATAATATCCATAAATGACCCGCTTCAAGTGTACAATGAACATTACCTTGGACATTTTTTGGTTCATGCCATAGAAGAGTACTCCAGTGCATTTCTCCGTTTAATTCTGAATATATATATTTAATAACTTTTTCCTTTAAAAAAGAAATTTTAGTATGAATTTCAGCAATAAGTTGTTCCGATTCTACATTTTGGTAATTTTGAACAAAAATCCAACTTTTTGTTGGAATAATCGAATAATCCAACTTATCACCACTATCCTTTATAATTAAAAATAAACTTTTAGAACAAATATAAGCAGGATGCCCATAATATGTACGAATAGGATAAACTAACTTTGGATTGAATTGAATCCTTCCGTTGAAAGGCGCTCGTATAGTTCCTGCGATATTACCTGTAAAAACTCCTCCGGTATGAAAAGTCCTTAATGTTAATTGAGTTCCCGGTTCCCCGATAGATTGACCGGCAATAATACCTACTGCTTCTCCCAATTCGATCAAGTTATTGTGACTAAGACTTTGACCATAACATAATTGACAAATCCAAGATAGACTTTTGCAAGTAAAAGGACTTCGTATAGATATTGATTGGACCGAAAGACTGACGAATTGCTTAAAAAGTCCAGCACTAATTTCTTGATTGCGCGTAGCAACACATCTTTTATTTATATATACATGATCTGCTAATACACGCCCCATTATCTTGTTCAAAAAATTGATTTTTCCGATCTTTGTATGGGGACTATAAAAAATACCTTGAGTACTACCACAATCAATTTTACGTACAACTATATGTTGTACGACTTCAACAAGTCTACGTGTAATATAGCCAGCATCCGCTGTTCGTATAGCAGTATCCACAACTCCTTTACGAGCTCCATAGGAGGAAATTATATATTCTGTTAAAGAGAGCCCTTCCTGGAAATTGCCCTGAATGGGTAGATCCACGATTTTTCCTTGGGGATCTGACATTAACCCTCGCATACCTAGTAATTGGTGAACTTGAGATTTATTTCCCCGAGCTCCCGAGAAAGACATCATATAGACTGGATTCAAAGGTTCTATTATATGAAATTTAGGGTGCATTTCTTCTTTCAAAAATTCACTTGTAGTATGCCATCTTTCCATTAATTGACGTAATGTTTCGACTGTATGCAAATTGCCGAGAATATTTTGCTTTTCCGAATAAAAAGCTTGTTGGTCTTCTTCTTTAACAAGCCATCCTTTCGATGGCACTGCTAAAAGATCATCAATTGCTAATGAAAAAGATGCTTCAGTAGCTTGGTGAAACCCCAAAAATTTCAATTGATCCAAAATATGCGATGTACATGTCATTCCCAAGAGATCAATTAATTTTTGAATAAGCTCTTTCATGGCAGTTAAATCCATCACTTTATTATAAAAATGAACTTGGTTTTTTTGTTTCATAACAAGAAACCTCCGCAATTATCTAATTCAGCAAAGTATTCCAGTCCTCAAATAAAAGACCTCCTTGATCTCTCTGTACACATAAAAGATAAGAGATTTAGAAAGCGGGCGTCGTTTGAGAGGATTCAAAAAGCTTTGAGGTTGTTTTTATAGCATTTTTGATTTCTCGATTGAAAAGAACACGACCTACGGTCGTTCGAATATATATACAAATAATTTGTTCTATTCGATCGTTTTGAGTCACATAATGTTCATAAATTTGCTGAGATAAGCCCTTAGGGTGATATTGAATTTCAATAGGGACTTCTCGGGCTGTTGGGGTAAGAATACTTCCATTTGCTACTTTCCATTTCAACCATAAAGGGTTGTTTAATTGGACTTGTTTTTTTTGAAATGCTATGAACACATGATTAAAACTTAAGAAATAAGTATTCTTTTTTCTAAAAAAAATGATCTCTTTTGATTGAAATGGGTGATATCTTATTTCGTAAATATCTTGTGGTTTTTCAACAGTTAATATATAAAGTCCAAGAAGCATATCTTGTGTTGGTATTGTAATAGGACTTCCATGACTTGTAGATAAAATATTTGTATAAGAAAACATAAGTAAACGGGCTTCTACAATAGCTTCTGGAGATAAAGGTACATGAACAGCCATTTGGTCTCCGTCAAAGTCTGCATTAAATCCCGTACAAACTAATGGATGTAAACGAATGGCATGCTCTTTTACTAGAATTGGTTGAAACGCTAATATTCCAAATTTGTGGAGAGTAGGTGCTCGATTTAACAATACAGGGTGCCCCAGCATTACTTTTTTAAGTATTTTCCAAACAATGTTTTTCCGTTTTTGAATCAAATTTTTAGCAGCTCTCAGATTGGAAGCAAAACCTCGTCCAATAAGACTACGAATTAAAAAAGGTTGAAAAAGCTTGATTGCCATTTCTCGAGGTAACCCACATTGATGCAATGCCAGAGAAGGACCCACTATAATAACGGATCGACCTGAATAATCTACTCGTTTTCCAAGTAAATTTGTACGAAATCTTCCTTCTTTACCCGCAATCACATCCGAAAATGACTTATATGGTCTATTATGAAAATTTCTCGGTTGTCCGACGGTTCTATCATTGTCTAGAAGTGCATCTACGGCTTCTTGGAGTAATCGTTTTTGAAGAGTCAAGAAATCTCCTGTTGAATAAAAGGGACCGCCTTGCATTTCGAAACTAGTTTGAAGATTCTTATTCCGAATAAGAACTTTTTGATAAAGTTTATTCAAATCTGACTCCACAACCATTTGTTGACCCAAAGCAAAAATAGGTCTTAATTCGGGGGGAAGAACTGGTAATAAACATAGAACCATCCATTCTGGTTGGATTTTTGCTTGGATCAAATATTTAGCAAATTTTATGCGTCTGCTCAAAAAATGGTTTCTTTGTTGTATTTTGTTTTTACCTCTTTTAATTTTGTAATTTTTTAAGAGCTTTTTCCATTCAATATATGACTGATCCAGAAGAATACGAAGATCCAAACCAGTTAATTGTTTCTGTATAGCATTTCCACCAATAGCTATTTCTCTTTCTTGAAATTCGACAAAATTCCAACCAGAAATATAAGGAACAATAAAATCCATCCACGATGGAATGTCTTCATGTTGTAATAGACCCCGGAATCGTGATATAGTAGGTCTATTAGTTGTGGGCCTAGCAAGAAAAATATTTGGATAGATTATCTATCTCCCTCTAGAATCGGACGTGAAAGTTATCTTTTCATACGACTCAAGTCACTCTAAAAAGTTTTGGTAAAAAACTTCTCTTTAGCTTGGATAAGCAAAAGAAAACTATCCAAAAAAGTACCCATTGCTCACGTTCTAAAATTAGCAAAATTTAAAAATAGAATTATTGAGTAGTCTTTTCCCAATAGTTTTTTTCGAAAAAAATTTTTTAGACTTGGGGTTTACTTGTCTGTTGTTCGTTTTTTTTTTTGAACTTAATCTTTTAGGTCTCTGTCCCACTTCGATGGTTAGAATACTTATGAAAAGTTATATGCAACGATTATATTTCTATAACCATAGCTAGCGTCTATTTTAGAGAGGAAACTGATTGAACTTAAAGAGAATAATCCCTAAAAAAAAGATTTTACCGAAGCCAAAAAGCAGATAAAACCTTGGACTAATTTCTATTTCTCACTATTTTCTAAGCTTCATGGTATTCATTCTGAGGAAGACATGTCAGAATTGAGAGCATTCTAATGATAGCTAGAATGACAGTTTGGTCTGTATAGTCGGAACTTAGGATCAAGTCACACGTTGCAGTATACTAGGTCTTTTATTTCGGAATTTTTTTTCCCGATTAACATCGCGATATAACTAGGGATGCGTTTGAAATACCAGATATGAGTTACTGGACATACTAATTGAATGTACCCCATTCGGTATCTTCGAACTCGAGAGTCTACAAGTTCAACTCCACAATGTTCACAAATGGAAGTTTTTTTCTTTTTCCGATCTCCAAAGGGGAAGCCTTTCTTTTCTTCTCCAGGCTTTTTTTCACAAGCACAAACTCCATTTTTCACGGGTCCAAAAATCCGTTCACAAAATAATCCGTTTCTTTTTGGTTTATTTGTTACTAAGTCGATAGTCCTTGGATTGAGTACTTGTCCAACCTTTTCTCCATTGGGTAAAGTTTTTTCACACCAAGCACGAATCTGTTCAGGCGAAACTAATGTAATTCTCAGTTTTTGATGTTTTTTCTTTGAGTCAATCATAAGCAATTTGATTGAAATTGAATTTATTTTCTATCTGAAAGTTTTTTTCTGATATAATAGTATGATTCAATTCTAAAGCTAAAGATCGTAATTCTCGAATAAGCACGCGAAAGGACTCCGTAGCAGTTTCAGCTTTAGGTACTGAATGCCCATCTAATATGGATCTAAGTATTTTAGTACGAGTTTTTAGATGGTCAGATTTGACAGTAAGCATCTCTTGTAAAATAGAAGCAACACCAAAACTTTCTAAAGCCCAAACTTCCATTTCTCCAAGTCGTTGACCTCCTCCTTTTGATTTTCCTTGTACAGGTTGTTGTGTTATCCTTGCATAACTTCCGGTGGAACGGGCGTGCATTTTATCATAAACTTGATGAATTAATTTCATCATATAAGCTTTTCCTACGGTTACAGGTTGTTCCAAAATTTCTCCTGTTTTTCCATCAAAAATCTTGGTTTTTCCAAGATGTTCCAGTTCGAAAACCCATGGATTCACTGTTTGTTCACTAGCTTTGTGAAGTTCATTAAAAACTAATTTTCTAGAAGCTTCTTGCTCATATCTTTCGTCAAAGGGTGGTATTCTATACTGTTTGTTCATTAAGGTTCCTGCTAAACCAAGTAAACATTCAAAAATTTGTCCTACATTCATCCGAGAAGGTACTCCCAAAGGGTTTAATATCATATCTACAGGTTTCCCGTTTTGTAAAAACGGCATTTCTTGCCTAGACAAAACTTTGGAAATAATTCCTTTATTACCGTGCCTTCCGGCGACTTTGTCGCCTACTTGTATTTTACGTTTTTGTAAAATATATACATGCACTTTTTCTGAATCATTCTCCCCAGGGTCAGTTTGATCATTTTTTTCAAAATCATCTTCTATATCATCATCTTCGTGATGGCTTTTTCTTAAATTATCTTGCCATAATGTTTGAAGTTTGATCCAATTTACATCAATAACTCGACCTTTGCCATTTGCTTTTAGACAAGTTTCTTTTGTCCGAGGAGTACAAAAAAGATCTTGTAATAATCTTAGTTCTGGAAAACGTAAGACTTCCTGGGAGGAACGAGGTTTTAATTTGCCCACTAAAACATCACCCGGTTGTATCCAAGAACCTACCCTAACAATACCATTTTCATCCAAATGACGAAGTGAGTAAGCTTCGATTTGAGGTATTTCTTTTGTTAAAATCTCACACTCTGCCATATAAATCATAGTTTCATACCTTGTAATATGAAAAGAAGTAAAAATTTCTTCATAGATAAGACGTTCATTGATAAGGATTGCGTCTTCAAAATTGTATCCTTGCCATGGCATATACGCTACTAATATATTTTTTCCTAAGCAGAGCTCCCCTCCTATTGTGGTCGAACCATCTGCCATAAATTGCCCTCTTTTCACATAGTTACCCTGATTTACTTGAGGTTTTTGATGAATCAAAATATTGCTATTAGAGCGTTGATATATCTCTAAAATTGTTTCTATTGTTTTTCTGTTCAGGGATGACACAATAGTCTTCGAATCAAAATATTCGATTCTTCCTTCTTGAATACTTGTTGCTAAAATTCTTGAATCGAGTGCTACTTGGCCTTCTAGGCCAGTTCCAACAATGCATTTTTCTGGTTGAAGTAATGGGACAGCTTGACGCTGCATATTTGAACCCATTAAAGCGCGAGTCGCATCATTGTGTTCTAGAAAAGGAATCAGAGAAACTCCAATGGAAAAATATTGTAAAGGCAAAATACTTCTGAAATGGATTTGTTCCCATGCAACAGATAGAAAATCTTGGCGATATTGAGTTGGAGTATTTTTCTTTTCTGGAAGTTTATGATCTACCGCCAACAAATTTTCTAAAGCTATTCGGTAATTTTTATCTTCATTTGGCAATAGATAAGAAACCATATGGTCTTCATTGGATTTTTTCGTTACATTATAGAATGGACTTTTTAAAAAACCAAAATCATCAACGTTTACGGAATTTGCAAGTGAGGCGATAAGCCCGGCATTCTGCCCTTCAGGAGTATTAATTGGACAAAAACGTCCATAATAACTAGGATGAATATCTCGTGCGCGAAAACTAGCAGTTCGCTCCGTTAAACCTCCAGGGCCTAAAAAGCTAACTTTTCTTCCATGAAGTATTTCTGCTAACGGATTCGTTTGCTCTAAAAATTGTGATAGGGGGTGTAACCCAAAAAAATGTTTCAAAGTTCTTGTTAATTGGGTGGAAATAAATGGAAACTCTGGGAACATTATTTGTTTATTCTGGGTATTTTCAAGTATTTCTATTGTTTGCATATTTTTTTGAATTAAAACTTTCACACGATTTAGAGCTAATCCAACTTCTTTTTTTAAGAAATCTGACACGGAACAGAAATGTCGATTTTGAAGGTGATCGATATTATCGATCGTACCCAAACCATAACTTACTTTAATCAGATAATCTACAATAGCTAATACATCTTGCGGTAATAAAAAAATTTCGTTATCAGGTATATCGAGGTTTAACTTTTGATTTAGATTTCGTCTACCAATTCTTCCTAATTCACATCTTTTTGAAATAAAGTTAGTCAATTTCTTATATAGAAACTCTGAAAAAGCAAAATCACTACTATCGCATTTCATGGATTCGAGTTCTTCATAAAAGGTAAGAATGGGGCCCCCCTTTCGTGAAAGTTTTTGTTTCATTTTTTCGTTCCAAATTAATTCCCAACCTTCAAATCCTGTTAGATTATAAGTATTATAAAGAACCTCTTCAATTTTTAGACCCATAGTGAATAAGAAAACTAAAATAGAAACTTTTTTCTTTCTGCTTATACGAACCCATAGTTTTTTTTTGATATCAATTTCGAATTTCAACCTTTCTCCACAATCAGAGATTAGAGTGCCAGTATATATATTTCCAGCTTTTTTTTGTTCTAAACTATAGTAGATACCGGGACTTCTTATTATTTGATTAACTACGACCCTATAATTTCCATTTATTACAAATGTTCCATGATCATTCATCAAAGGAATATCTCCGAGATATATCATTCTTTTCCTTTTCATTTGTTTCCAATAAATAAAAATTCCTGGTACATAAAATTTTGAAGAAAATGTAAAACGTTGATATACCGCATTCCTTTCTGTTGTTGGGGGTTCCATGATTTTATAATTTTTACCAAAAAAAAATTTGACTTCTTTTTCAGTATTAGAAATTTGTGGAAAATCAACTAGTTTTTCAAATATATCCTTTTCAATGAAACGGAAAAACCCTTTCATTTGTATTTGACTAAAATCGGGAATTGTAAACATAAACATTTTCTTTTTTTTTATTCTTTTCTTTTATATAGAACTCATATAGAGAAAAACTGTTTTCTTTTTTTTTTTTTTATGGATTTGGCACTTAGAAAAAAGAGGTTTTATTTTGACTTGCATTGGTTTTTGTTTTAGACTATAGTAAACACACAAAATCAAGAATGAAACAAACATTATTTTACTAAAAATTGATGGGTTTGGCGGCATAGCCAAGTGGTAAGGCAGAGGACTGCAAATCCCTGATCCCCCAGTTCAAATCTGGGTGTCGCCTACTTTTTTGTGGTCAAGAAACTTTTTTAACTATTTTTTAACTATTATTTAATTGAAATCTCCGATCTTTTCTACTTTGCACAATTGTTATTAATTTTCTTATCATTAGTAATAAAAAAGGAAATTTTTTATATGGATATAACCGGTATTGCTTGGGCTGCTTTAATGGTAGTGTTTACCTTTTCGCTTTCACTTGTAGTATGGGGAAGAAGTGGACTCTAAAAAAGAATCTAATGCTTTTTAATACGGGTATATTAGTAGTAGTATCAATCTTTTTTTTGATACGACTACTAATATTTATAAACGAATTTGTAATCAATCAATTGTTTTCGCTGATTGTTTTTACATAAATGATGACTAGAAAAGCAGTAGGAATCGAAATAAAAAGTGCAACAGCAATAAGTGCTAGAATATTGACTTCCATAATCTAATTTTTTAGAATTGTTTTGAATTGAACTTTTTTGAAATCTGTAATTGTTTGAGAATGGACTTAATGGATTAATCCAACTATTTCTTCTTTTTTTTTTTAATTTGCTTGTCAGAATGACATATTATACCGTAAAGTAGTTCTATATGCCCATAAGATTTTTGAAGATATAATCGTTTTGAAGATATTATGAATTTAGAAGAAAGGGCCTAAGGTTTCAAAAGGAAAAAAAAAATTGCTGCTACCTTGTCATGAAACAAGATATAGGCCGGATAAGGTCTAACATATTATTCTAACAAAAGAAAAATTTGTGAAATGGAAGGAAAAGGAATGCTTTTTATGTCCCGTTATTTAGGACCTCGGTTCAAAATCATACGCCGTCTTAAAACATTACCAGGACTTACGAGTAAAAGACCTAAATATAAAAAACGTGTTCACCGATCTTCTCGACCCTGGTGGAAAAAATCTCAATATCTCGTTTGTTTACAAGAAAAACAAAAAATTCGTTTTCATTATGGCTTAACAGAACGACAATTACGGCAATATGTTCATATTGCTAAAAATGCTCAGGGGTCAACAGGCCAGGTCTTACTTCAATTACTTGAAATGCGTTTAGATAATATTCTTTTTCGATTAGGTATAGCTCGTACTATTCCTGGAGCCAGGCAACTAGTTAATCATAGACATATTTTAGTCAATCATCATATAGTGGATATACCAAGTTATCGTTGTAAACCCCAAGATATTATAACTTTAAAAGGAAAAGATCCAGAAAGACTGAGAATTCGAATGAAAAAAAGTTGGGGTCAACTTTGGAAAAATAGAAATAGAGTACCACATTATTTGACCTTCAATTTGTCACAAAATAAAGGAATAGTTAATAAAATTATAGATACAAAAGATCTTCAATTAAAAATTAAAGAAATGCTAGTTATAGAATATTATTCTCGGCGGATTTAATCCAAAAAATGGGGTTTCGATCTTTTCCAAAAGAGAAAAAACGGGAAATGCGGAAAGAGAGGGATTTGAACCCTCGGTAGACATAAGTCTATATAGCATTTCCAATGCTACGTCTTGAACCACTCGACCATCTTTCCTCGGGTAATCTCCTCCCCATAAAAACTTATGGAATTGGAATTTCCTATTCTATTATTTTTGTAGTAAGCATTTCTATGTGATGAAACTCATTCCAAAAGGAACTGAAGCAAAAAAAAAAAAAAAAAAACAATTTGATCACTATGCCCAGATCTCAAAAAAATGAGAATTTTATAGATAAAACGTTCACGATATTAGCAGATATTATATTAAAAATAATTCCAACGGTTTTAACAGAAAAACAAGCCTTTGCTTACTACAGAGATGGTGTGATTTGATTTTTTGGCCTTTTTTTTTTTCTTTCGAATAAACCTTCGATGTAAGGCCAAAAAACTTATGTTTAGTGAAGGTGAGTCTTTGAAAAAGAGCAACTCCTTCTGTCCTGTATCCCGGATTAATGCGTCTTTGGATCTACATAGTAGAATATTAAGCAAAAGGATACGTATTGTATATACTGTATAATATAAATAAATAAATGCATAAAGGAAAGACATTACATATAGGAATCGACCAATGAAAAGCTTCGTTAGATTTGATTTCACTTACTATTTTTTTTGTAGCCCTTAATGAGGGTTAATTCGAATGGTTGAGACAATCCAAAACCATCTTGTTTGTATTTCGGATACCAAAAGAACCATCGAATTTTGTTGAAGTGATTAAACCCTGTTTAAAAGTGCAAAGCAGTAAGAACAAACAAAGAGTAGAAGGTGTTGAAAAGACTCTTTCTGAAAAGGATGGCTAGATTTTGATTCAAAACATACTAGTCCCTTCTAATTTTTGCTTATTCTTCTTTTTTTTTTTTTTTATGTAAAAGAAAGGAGGAGCCGTATGAGATGAGAATCTCAAGTACGGTTTTGAACCGGAGATTATTAAAAGTTGAATCAATAAGAACGACCGTAACGAATGTCAGCACAATCAGAAGGAGAATATGCAGAAGCTCTTCAAAATTATTATGAAGCAATGCGATTGGAAGTTGATCCTTATGACCGAAGTTATATATTATATAATATAGGACTTGTACATACTAGTAATGGGGAACATGCCAAGGCTTTGGAATATTATTTCCAGGCATTAGAACGAAATCCAACGTTACCACAAGCCTTTAATAATACAGCTTTGATCTGTCATTACGTGCGTCTATCTGTAGGATAGAATTAAGTTAGTTAAAAACAAACCAAAAGGCTTTCTACATATTGCCACTACTCTTAAATAACAACAGTTGGGCTGTATCAGCTGTAGCAAAAAAAAAAAAAACAAAAGGGTCCCCTACCCGGGTAGGATGCTAAAAAAGCTTATATTTGTTTCTATGGAGAAAGTAATTGAAACTATAAGGGGAAAAAGCACCATAAAGATCAATTTTGAATTTTTGGAGTTGATACAATTAGATCTGCTCATAAAGGGATTTACTTATGTAATAAAGTTTATTCTTTTTCTTTCATAAGTATTGCGCAGTGGTGTAGTATTAGGTCCTAAAGACGGCAAGTAAGTACTTTTCTAAGAAAGTACTTTTTTCAAATTCTATACGGAGATAGGTACCCCTCCCTCTCTCACACAAAGACTTTTTTTTGGAATTCACAAGGTGGTAGGAGAAAAGAGAAAACTAAAAATTTAGTAAAGTTTGAAACTCAGTTTAGTAACTTCTGGTCCTGCGATTAGTTTGAATAGATTTCCCCACTTTCGAGTGTTTTTTTTTTTTTTTCGTTAAAGGACTCAAGAGTTGATTGAGCCGTATGAGGAAGGAAACTCTCAAGTACGGTTCTAAGGAAAGGAAAATAATAACCTATTCTGACCGAGGAGAACAGGCTATTAACCAGGGAGATCCTGAAGCAGCAGAGGTTTGGTTTGATCAAGCTGCAGAATATTGGAAACAAGCTATACTATTAGCTCCAGCTAATTACATCGAAGCACAAAATTGGTTAAAAATTACAGGACGTTTTGATTGAATATTTTCAGAAAAGGAAAATCGATATTAAAGGAAAGTAAATGTATATGTTATCAATGGGATCTAGACTGTAAAGGGGTAGGGGGTTGGACCAATTATGTCCACCCCAGGCTTTGTAGAAACTATTTGATAGAATAGACTATATAATTCAAAATTTCAAAAGGCTTTTTTGAATCTGAATAGTCCATTAAGCGCCCCTTTCAATGTGTCATAATAAAAAACGAACACCCGCCCTAGTTCCATTTTCTTTTTCAAATCGTTCCAGTTCTAAATTCGAAAATAAACAAAGAATTGGTTTGAGATTTATCATTTACTAATTCCAGTTGGCGGGTCTCTTTTTTGTTTCATCCTAACAAAGGAGAACTCTATGATTATGCGTTCACCGGAATCAGAAGTTAAGATTATGGTGGAGAGAGATCCTATCAAAACTTCTTTTGAAAAATGGGCTAACCCCGGACATTTTTCAAGGACATTAGCAAAAGGGGATCCTGAAACTACTACTTGGATTTGGAACTTACATGCGGATGCTCATGATTTTGATAGTCATACCGAAGATTTAGAAGAAATTTCTCGCAAAATTTTTAGTGCTCATTTTGGTCAATTAGCGATCATCTTTATTTGGTTAAGTGGTATGTATTTCCATGGGGCTCGTTTTTCCAATTATGAAGCATGGCTCGCGGATCCCACTCATATAAAACCTAGTGCTCAAGTGGTTTGGCCTATAGTAGGCCAAGAAATATTGAATGGGGACGTAGGTGGAGGTTTTAGAGGAATACAGATAACATCTGGATTCTTCCCAATTTGGAGAGCATCTGGAATAACAAGTGAATTACAACTTTACTGTACTGCAATTGGTGGATTGATCTTTGCAGCATTAATGCTGTTTGCTGGTTGGTTTCATTATCACAAAGCTGCTCCAAAATTATCTTGGTTCCAAGTAGAATCTATGTTAAATCACCATTTAGCAGGGTTATTAGGACTTGGTTCGCTATCTTGGGCAGGGCACCAAGTACACGTATCTTTACCTATTAACCAACTTCTAGATGCTGGAGTGGACCCTAAAGAGATACCACTGCCTCATGAATTTATTTTAAACCGCGACCTTTTAATTCAACTTTATCCTAGTTTTTCTAAAGGCTTGACTCCCTTTTTTACACTAAATTGGTCTGAATATTCCGAAATTTTAACGTTTCGGGGGGGTTTAAACCCAATAACAGGAGGATTGTGGTTGACTGATATTGTACACCATCATTTAGCTATTGCCGTTATTTTTCTGATAGCTGGCCATATGTATAAAACCAATTGGGGTATTGGGCATAGTATACAGGAAATTTTAGAAGCTCATAAGGGCCCATTTACAGGAGAGGGGCATAAAGGTCTTTATGAAATATTAACTACCTCATGGCATGCTCAATTAGCTCTTAATTTGGCTATATTAGGGTCTTTGACTATTGTTGTAGCTCATCATATGTATTCTATGCCCCCTTATCCTTATCTAGCCATTGACTATGGTACTCAACTTTCTTTATTCACACATCACATGTGGATTGGCGGGTTTGTCATCATTGGTGCCGCAGCACATGCTGCGATTTTTCTAGTTAGAGATTATGATTCAACTACTTCTTATAATAATTTATTCGATCGAGTTCTTCGACATCGTGATGCAATTATATCGCATCTAAACTGGACATGTATATTCTTAGGCTTTCATAGTTTTGGTCTATATATTCATAATGATACTATGAGTGCATTAGGGCGTCCTCAAGATATGTTTTCGGATACTGCTATACAATTACAACCAATATTTGCTCAATGGGTACAAAATACTCACGTAACAGCACCTAGGTTTACAGCTCCTGCTGCAACAGCAAGTACAAGTTTCACTTGGGGAGGCAATGATTTGGTAACAGTAGGTACTAAAGTAGCTTTGTTACCGATTCCTTTGGGAACTGCAGACTTTTTAGTTCACCACATTCATGCTTTTACAATTCATGTAACTGTATTAATCTTACTCAAAGGTGTTTTATTTGCGCGCAGTTCCCGTTTGATACCCGATAAAGCGAATCTTGGTTTTAGATTTCCTTGTGATGGACCTGGAAGAGGAGGAACCTGTCAAGTATCTGCATGGGATCATGTTTTTTTAGGTTTATTCTGGATGTACAATGCAATTTCTGTTGTTATATTTCATTTTAGTTGGAAAATGCAATCGGACGTTTGGGGTAATATAAGCACTCAGGGAGTAGTAACTCATATCACGGGGGGAAACTTTGCACAAAGTTCCGTTACAATTAATGGGTGGCTTCGTGATTTTCTATGGGCACAAGCTTCTCAAGTAATTCAATCTTATGGTTCTGCGTTATCCGCATATGGCCTTTTCTTTTTGGGTGCTCATTTTGTTTGGGCTTTTAGTTTAATGTTTTTATTTAGCGGTCGGGGGTATTGGCAAGAACTTATAGAATCAATTGTATGGGCCCATAACAAATTGAAAGTTGCTCCTGCTATCCAGCCTAGAGCCTTAAGCATTGTACAAGGGCGTGCTGTAGGAGTGGCTCATTATCTCCTGGGAGGAATTGTCACAACATGGTCGTTCTTCCTAGCAAGAATTATTGCAGTAGAATAATAGCGGATGTAACCATTATGATATCAAGATTTCCGAAGTTCAGTCAAGGTTTGTCCCAAGACCCGACTACTCGTCGTATTTGGTTTGGTATTGCAACTGCACATGACTTTGAGAGTCATGATGATATTACGGAAGAACAATTGTATCAACAAATATTTGCTTCCCATTTTGGTCAATTAGCTATAATCTTTCTATGGACTTCTGGAAATTTGTTCCATGTAGCTTGGCAAGGTAATTTTGAGTTTTGGATAAATGACCCTTTACATGTAAGACCTATTGCTCATGCTATTTGGGATCCTCATTTCGGTCAACCGGCTATAGAAGCTTTTACTCGAGGGAGCGCTCCTGGGCCGGTCAATATTGCTTATTCCGGTCTTTATCAATGGTGGTATACAGTTGGATTACGTACTAATGAAGATCTTTATACTGGAGCTCTTTTTTTAATATTTCTTTCTACTGTTTTTTTAATAGCAGGTAGATTTCATTTACAATCGAAACGGAAACCAAGTATCTCATGGTTCAAAAATGCGGAATCACGTCTTAATCATCATTTGTCAGGGCTTTTTGGAGTAAGTTCTTTAGCTTGGACAGGACATTTAGTTCATGTAGCTATTCCAGAATCAAGGGGGATCCATGTGCGATGGGTTAATTTTTTAAGTGTTTTACCATATCCTCAAGGGTTAGGTCCTCTTTTCTCGGGTCAGTGGAATTTGTATTCTCAAAATCCGGATTCTAATAGTCATTTATTTGGCACTTCGCAAGGGGCCGGAACTGCTATTCTAACTCTTCTTGGTGGATTTCATCCGCAAACTCAAAGTTTATGGTTGACTGATATAGCTCATCATCATTTAGCTATTGCCTTAATCTTTTTTCTCGCTGGTCATATGTATAGAACCAATTTTGGGATTGGACATAGTATAAAAGATATTTTAGAAGCTCATATGCCTCCGGGAGGAAAGTTAGGTCGCGGACATAAGAGTCTTTATAATACAATCAATAATTCTCTTCATTTTCAGTTAGGTCTTGCTTTAGCCTCTTTAGGGGTAATTACTTCTTTGGTAGCTCAACACATGTATTCTTTACCTGCTTATGCCTTTCTAGCACAAGACTTTACTACCCAAGCTGCCCTATATGCTCATCATCAATACATTGCTGGATTCATCATGACAGGGGCTTTTGCCCATGGGGCTATTTTTTTCATACGGGATTATAATCCGGAACAAAATCAGGATAATGTTTTGGCAAGGATGTTAGATCATAAAGAAGCAATAATTTCTCATCTAAGTTGGGTTAGTTTATTTCTTGGTTTTCATACGTTAGGGTTATATGTGCATAATGATGTTATGCTAGCTTTTGGTACTCCGGAAAAACAAATATTGATTGAACCTATTTTTGCTCAGTGGATACAATCTGCTCACGGTAAATCTTTATATGGATTTGACGTACTCTTAGCTTCAACAAAGGGACCAGCATTTGCTGCTGGAAAAAGTATATGGTTACCGGGTTGGTTAAACGCTATTAATGATAAAAATAATTCACTATTCTTACCAATTGGTCCCGGCGATTTTTTGGTTCACCATGCTATTGCTTTAGGTTTGCATACAACTACATTAATTTTAGTAAAAGGTGCTTTAGATGCACGAGGTTCTAAACTAATGCCCGATAAAAGAGATTTTGGTTATAGTTTTCCTTGTGATGGTCCAGGACGAGGTGGTACCTGTGATATTTCAGCGTGGGATGCTTTTTATTTAGCAGTTTTCTGGATGTTGAATACTATTGGATGGGTTACTTTCTATTGGCATTGGAAGCATCTAACTTTATGGCAGGGGAATGTAGCACAATTTAATGAATCTTCTACTTATTTAATGGGATGGTTAAGAGATTATCTTTGGTTAAATTCTTCCCAACTTATTAATGGATACAACCCTGTTGGTATGAACAGTTTATCTGTCTGGGCATGGATGTTCTTATTTGGGCATCTTGTTTGGGCTACTGGATTTATGTTTCTGATCTCTTGGCGTGGATATTGGCAGGAGCTTATTGAAACTCTTGCGTGGGCTCATGAAAAAACGCCTTTAGCAAACCTAGTTCGATGGAAAGATAAACCTGTAGCTCTTTCTATTGTCCAAGCACGATTAGTTGGATTGTCTCACTTTTCTGTAGGGTATATATTTACTTATGCAGCCTTTTTAATTGCTTCAACTTCAGGTAAATTTGGTTAATTAACGAAACAACTCCTAAACAAAAAAAAATTCAATTGAATGAAAATGAGTAATCACCCTTATCTTTAGAATCTGATCGATCTTTTATTTTTTTTTATAGTTAGAAACTATGGCAAAAAAAAGTCTTATTGAAAGAGAAAAAAAACGTCAACGGTTAGAACAGAAATATCGTGCAATTCGCGAGTCTTTAAAGAAAAAGGAAGTCTTTTTTTTCTCACAGGAAAAAATTATTTGTAAAATCCAATCTTTACCACGTAATAGTGCACCAACACGTCTTCATCGTCGTTGTTTTTTGACTGGAAGGCCGAGAGGGTTTTATCGAGACTTTGGATTTTGTGGACATGTATTTCGTAAAATGGCTCATGCTTGTTTATTACCTGGTATAATCAAATCAAGTTGGTAGGCATAGTATAAAAAAGCGTCGAAGTATCTTCGACGCTTTTTTCTTTTCTAGGAGGTTTTTCTTTTATGGAAGGTAGACAATAGCGCGGAGTAGAGTAGCCTGGTAGCTCGCAAGGCTCATAACCTTGAGGTCACGGGTTCAAATCCCGTCTCCGCCAAGATGGTTATTTTGTGGGCGGATAGCGGGAATCGAACCCGCGTCTTCTCCTTGGCAAAGAGAAATTTTACCATTCAACCATATCCGCAAGGTATTAAGGAAACAAGACATATTATGTCTTATTAATATGTCTTATTCTTATATTCTTATAGGAAACAAGACATATTATGTCTTATTAATATGTCTTATTCTTATATTCTTATTAATATGTTTTCTATATTGTTATTTTAATATTGTTATTTTATATTACTATTTTTTAATCCGTTCAATTATTTTTTGCTTTTTACTTATTAAGTTTGTGAGTTATATAAAAGAATTTAGGACGCCTACAGAAATAACTAATCCAATCCATAATGAGACAGCAGAAAATAGAATATTTTTATTACCTGACCAACCTTCTGGGAAAGCGAAAGCGATAGGTACGCCTATAAGTAATAGAAAGGAAATTGCGATTAATGCAAACATAGTCAGTTGAAAAGCAATAGTCATAATTTTGATAAAATCCAACATAAACTATACCATTTGATCCTTATTTGATCGAATTAGACTGAAATCTAATATGTAAAAATTGCACCCCTTTTTTTTTTTGAAATGAAATAACATTTTTTTCTATAGAAGACTTTAGGAGAGATGGCCGAGTGGTTTATGGCTCCGGTCTTGAAAACCGGCATAGGTTACAAACTATCGGGGGTTCGAATCCCTCTCTCTCCTTTTGTTTGGAATAAAAGAAATTAAATTCAAAATTACCAAAAGAAAAAGAATGTTTTATGTTTGGGTTTAGTTTAGAGGGGTCATAAACAGGACAGGTTCTAAATCTCGGTCAATCCCCTTTTCAAAACCTGCTGCGGCTGCACGAGCTCTTCCCGCATGCCACAAATGACCTACAAAGAAAAAAAATCCTAGAACAAAATGCGAAGTAGCTAACCAGCTTCGGGGAGAAACAAAATTTACTGCATTTATTTCAGTAGCCACACCGCCTACTGAGTTTAACGAACCTAAAGGAGCATGCGTCATATATTCGGCTGAACGCCGTTCTTGCCAAGGTTGTATATCTTTTTTTAATTTATTAAGGTCTAAACCATTAGGACCTCTAAGAGGTTCTAACCAAGGGGCCCGAAGATCCCAAAAACGCATAGTCTCCCCACCAAAAATAATTTCCCCAGTAGGGGAACGCATAAGATATTTACCCAATCCAGTTGGTCCTTGGGCAGATCCTACACTAGCTCCAAGACGTTGGTCTCTAACTAAGAAAGTAAAAGCTTGAGCTTGAGAAGCTTCTGGGCCAGTAGGCCCATAAAACTCGCTGGGATACGCTGTATTATTAAACCAAACGAAACAGCAAGCAATAAAACCAAACAAAGAAAGAGCCGCTAAGCTATATGATAGATAAGCTTCGCCAGACCAAACAAAAGCACGACGAGTCCATGCAAAAGGTTTAGTTAATATGTGCCAAATACCACCGAAGAAACAAATTGAACCCAACCAGAAATGTCCTCCAATTAAATCTTCCATATTGTTTACACTAACAATCCATCCTTCTCCTCCAAAAGGAGATTTCAGTAAATAACTAAAAATAGTATTGGGGTTAAGGGTCATATTTGTTATTTTTCTTACATCTCCACCACCCGGAGCCCAGGTATCATATATACCTCCAAAATAGAGAGCTTTTAGCACGAGAAGAAAAGAACCAGCACCGAGTAAGATGAGATGAATACCCAAAATGGTAGTCATTTTATTTCTATCCTTCCAAGCATAACCGAAAAAAGGAAAAGACTCTTCTAACGTTTCAGGACCTATAAGGGCGTGGTAAAGACCACCGAAGCCTAGAACGGCAGAAGAAATTATATGAAGTACTCCTGATACAAAAAAAGAAAAAGTGTCGACAACATCTCCACCAGGACCTACTCCCCACCCTAGAGTAGCGAGATGAGGAAGTAAAATTAACCCTTGTTCATACATAGGTTTTTCAGGTATAAAATGAGCCACCTCGAAAAGGTTCATAGCTCCGGCCCAGAACACAATTAGTCCAGCATGAGACACGTGAGCTCCAAGTAATTTACCAGATAAATTGATTAGTCTAGCATTACCGGCCCACCAAGCAAACCCTGTAGTTTCTTGATCACGACCAGCTAAAGTAAGAGTTCCATTAAAGAGCGTTTCCACGGGGTAAAACCTCCTCGGGGAATATAAGGTTTTCATGAGGCTGATCTTGAGCCGCCATCCAGGCTCGAATACCTTCATTCAGGAGGATATTTTTTGTATAGAAAGTCTCAAATTCAGGGTCTTCCGCTGCGCGGATTTCTTGGGAAACAAAATCATAGGCACGTAAGTTTAGAGCTAAGCCTACAACTCCAATAGCACTCATCCATAAACCAGTTACAGGTACAAATAACATGAAAAAATGTAACCAACGTTTATTAGAAAAAGCAACTCCAAAAATCTGGGACCAAAAACGATTAGCCGTGACCATGGAATAAGTTTCTTCGGCTTGAGTCGGGTTAAATGCACGGAATGTGTTTGCCCCGTCTCCGTCTTCAAATAAAGTATTTTCTACAGTAGCACCGTGAATAGCACATAGCAGAGCAGCTCCTAAAACCCCGGCAACTCCCATCATGTGAAACGGGTTTAAGGTCCAATTATGAAAACCTTGGAAAAAAAGGATAAATCGGAAAATAGCAGCAACTCCAAAACTGGGAGCGAAAAACCAACCAGATTGACCTAAAGGATAGATTAAAAAAACTGAAACAAAAACAGCAATTGGAGCAGAAAATGCAATTGCATTATATGGTCGTAATTGTACAGATCTAGCAAGTTCAAATTGGCGTAACATGAAACCTATTAAACCGAAAGCACCATGCAGAGCTACGAAGGTCCATAGACCACCTAATTGACACCAACGCGTGAAATCCCCTTGTGCTTCAGGGCCCCATAATAGAAGAAGTGAATGTGCTAAACTATTCGCGGGAGTAGAAACTGCAGCTGTTAAAAAATTACAGCCTTCTAAATAGGAACTAGCTAGTCCGTGAGTATACCACGAAGTCACAAAGGTTGTACCAGTGAACCATCCACCCAAGGCGAAATAAGCACAAGGAAAAAGTAATAGACCAGACCAACCTATAAAAATGAACCGGTCTCTGCGTAGCCAATCATCCAGAGTATCCAAAAATGTTTTTTCCTCTTTGGAAAAGTTTCCAAGTGCTATAGTCATTATTATCCTCCTTTTTTAAACATTTTGTTCATTTTCTTTTTTTGATTTTTGATTGAATTTGAATATAAAGACAAAAGAATTAATGAGCAAAAATCGATAAAAATACTTATCTACTTTACCATTATAAGAAAAAACTAGAATTCAAAAGTAAAAATTAACAAGGGTTCTTAATTTTTAGGATATACTTATAATGAAGGCTAAAGTCCATTATCGGATTTGAACCGATGACTTACGCCTTACCATGGCTTTACTCTACCACTGAGTAAAAAGGGCTTCATTTTTTTGGCTGCAAGCAAGTAAACGACAAACAAAAGAACAAAAGAAAATTATAACCTATACAATATTTTTGGATTTATAAGGAATATCTCTTTGTTGTAGTGTAATTAAAAAAAAATTTAATAAAATTAATCACTCAAAAATTTTGTTTATGAAATTAGCTTATTGGATGTATGCCGGTCCTGCTCATATTGGAACTTTACGAGTAGCTAATTCATTTAAAAATGTGCATGCTATTATGCATGCTCCTTTGGGAGATGATTATTTCAATGTAATGCGTTCTATGCTAGAGCGGGAAAGAAATTTTACTCCAGCGACAGCTAGTATTGTAGATCGTCGTGTTTTAGGACGTGGATCTCAAAAAAAAGTAGTAGATAATCTACTTCGGAAAGATAAAGAAGAAAACCCTGATTTGATTATATTGACACCTACGTGTACTTCAAGTATTTTACAAGAGGATTTACAAAATTTTGTAGATAGAGCATCTGTAATATCTGATTCAAATATTATTTTGGCGGATGTAGACCATTATCAAGTAAATGAAATTCAAGCAGCAGATAGGACTTTAGAGCAAGTTGTTCGCTTTTATTTATCGAAACAAAAAAAAGAAAAATTAGACCGATTTTTGACGGATGTGCCTTCTGTAAATATCATCGGTATTTTTACTTTGGGGTTTCATCATCAACATGACTGTCGTGAGTTAAAACGTTTATTTCAAGATCTCAATATACAGATAAATCAAGTAATCCCTGAAGGGGGGTCTGTCGAAGATTTGCAAAATTTACCAAAAGCTTGGTTAAATTTGGTGCCTTATCGTGAAATAGGGTTAATGACAGCTTTTTTTTTGAAAAAAGAATTTGGAATGCCTTATCTATCTATAACACCTATGGGTGTTATAGATAATGCCGAGTGTATCCGACGGATAGAAAAATCGGTGAATCCTTTTGCTTCAATTTTTGGGGAAAAGGGGGTAAATTATGAATCTTATATTGATAGACAAACTAGGTTTATTTCCCAAGCTGTTTGGTTTTCAAGATCTATTGATTGCCAAAATTTTACGGGGAAGCAAACTGTTGTTTTTGGTGATGCAACTCATGCTGCGTCTATTACCAAAATACTTGCTCGAGAAATGGGAATTCGCGTGAGTTGTACAGGTACATATTGTAAACATGATGCAGAGTGGTTTAAAGAGCAGGTACAAGATTTTAGTAATGAAATATTGATCACAGAGGATCATGGTAAAGTAGGGAAAAAAATTGCTTGTGTAGAACCTTCCGCAATATTCGGTACTCAAATGGAACGTCATATTGGTAAACGGTTTGATATCTCCTGCGGCGTTATTTCTGCACCAGTTCATATACAAAATTTTCCTTTGGGATATCGTCCTTTTATGGGGTACGAAGGTACAAATCAAATAGCTGATTTGGTCTATAATTCTTTTGCGCTGGGTATGGAAGATCATCTTCTAGACATTTTTGGTGGTCATGATATGAAAGAAGTAATAACAAAATCTAACCCTATAGGTGGTTTAGATGTAATCTGGGATACTGAAAGTCAACTAGAACTACAAAAAATTCCTCGTTTTTTCAGGGACAAGGTAAAAAGAGAGACAGAAAAATTTGCTAAAATAAAGGGTGTAGTTAAGATTACAATTGAAGTCATGTACGCAACTAAGGAAACATTAACTGTAAGATAATTCGTTTTTTTTTTTTGCTTAATTTGACAAATAATCTACTACGGACCTATCATTATTGTATACCTTAAGGTATACAATAATAAATATATTCTTTAGGGTTGCTAACTCAATGGTAGAGTACTCGGCTTTTAAGTGCGATTTAATCAAGTTTTTTACATTTTGAAATGAAGTAAAATTTTCGTCAATATTAATCAGTAATGATTATTTTAGTAAACTACGACTTATCCTAGAAAAAGGAAAAAAAAGCATGTCGCTTTTGGAAAAACTTCTTTTTTCAAAAAAGGTAAGATTTTCAATGAAATTGAAGTTCAATCACTTTGTAGTTAAAAAGTCTATGGAAAAGGGATAGCTTGAATAATGAAGAAACCTAGAAGAACGAGTTTCTGCTCTTCCTAGCGAAGAGAAAATGATTCCTCTTATTAAAAAGAAGTTAAAAGCTTTTTAGCAATCGATATGGGAAGGTTTTTCTCTGAAAAGGTCAGAGAATTTCATATCATAGAATCCTAAAGACTTTAAGATCGGTGTGTAAAAAAAATTAGTGTGCTGGCCTGAATTTCATGAGTCAGGAGAACGCCTGGTTGCTAAGATAAAATATTTGCGTCTTTTTTGTGTATGACGATTGAGATTCTTTCTTTTGAAAGTACTATTTGGTTTATTCGGTTCAAGCTAGATTGTACTATGTGTTATTTTATTTCTAAAAAGAAAGGTTTAGGAGGTTTTTTCTTGAAAAAAAATGAAAACATACGTTGGCAACAACATTTTTTATATCCCCTCTTATTCCATAACGATTTCTATGTTATAGATCCGAATCTGTTATTCAACTCAAGCCCTTCTTTCGAAAAAATAGAAAAATTACCTAATAGTTTCCGTTTTTTGAATGTAAAACGTTCAATTAAGCTATTACATCAACAAAACTATCTTGTGTATAATACAAGAAGTTCTTGTTTTAATTTCATTGGAAAAACTTTTTTTTTCTGTTTTGATATTTTTGTTTCCACGTGGTGGAAACACTTTTTTGGTTTCAAAGTAACTTTCAAAGAAATAAATCAACAGGTCAATTTTCAATCAGTCTTTTCTCTATTTCTTTTTTTGGAAGAAGTCTTTATGTTTTCTCTTTCTTTTTCTAATATAAGAATACCTTCTTCGATTCATTCAGAGCTGTTAATTAGACGTTTCAAATTTTCGATTCAAGATGTTTCTTTTTTACATTTTTTAAGTTTTATACTTTTTTCAAAGCAATTTAAGTTTGTGAATAATTCTATTATTTTTCCAAAAGGAAATGTGATTTTCTGTTTCTTTTTAGGGAATATTCTTCTTTCTATTTTCGAAGATTTTTTCACTCTTCGATGGAAAAGTTGTTTTCATGAAAAATCATTGTCTTATGGTCTTTTTTCAGAACAAAAGCATTTTCAACAAAAATGGAATTTTTTAACCCGAAAACCGAAAAAAAAAGACACGATAAGATTGCTAAAGGATTTTTTTTTTCACTATATAAGATATGGGGAAAAATTGATTTTGCTGGGAACTACTATTCTAGTCAAAAAATGTGAATTTTTTTTCTTAAATTTTTGGCAAACTTATCTTTTTGTTTTATCGGAACCCTCTAGTTTTTTTTTGAAACAAATTTCCAGTCAAAATATATTTTTTCTAGCTTATTACTTAGAATATCCAACAAACTCTTTTTTACTCCGACTAAATATCTTAGATTATTTTCTATCTACTGATTTTGTTAGCAGGGAATTAAATTCAAAACTTAGCGCTGTTTTTGTTATTCAATTTTTATCAAAAGAAGGATTATGTGATATAATGGGTAACCCGAAGAGTAAATTAGCATGGCTTAGTTTTACCGACAATTCTATTCTTGATAAATATGATCATTTTTGCAGAAATGTAGATTCTTTTTACAGTGGAGCAATAAATAAACGTTTTTTAGATCGTGTGAAGTATATACTTTTTCTCTCATGTATCAAAACTTTAGCCTGTAAGCATAAAAGTACGATACGTATAGTTCGAAAAGAATTAGGATTTGAACTACGTAAAATATTTGTGCGAAAACAACTTGAATTCAAAAACAAAAAATTGCTATATTTCTGTTTTCATAAACAATTTAGAAAATTGCTATTTAAGATAGATTTAGTTACAGAACGACTTTGGTTTTTAGATATTTTGGAGGTAAATAATTTCACCAAGTTTTGGGTAAAACAGCAGAATGCTCTGGATTTTTTTTTTATTTTTGATCAAAATATTTGGTTTATGTTAGATCAATTTTTGTGATTTAATGAAATGCTTGTTTTGCCAGTAGATGTGAAATAGAAATAGAAAATACAGAGAGAAAGCCGTGTGCAATGAAAATTGCAAGCACGGTTTGGGAGGAGATTTTTGAATTTTCTTGAAATATTCAAAAAATTGAATGAAATGATCTACTTCATCCGACTAGTTCCGGGTTCGAATCCCGGGCAACCCATAAGGTATTCCCTTAGTTTTTTTATACTATATTTTTGATCATATTTTAGTTGACTTCAATATAGAAATTATTTTATACTGTTGAATAACAAGCCATGCTTGGGAGTCTCTGATTTTTATTTTAACTAAACTCCAAATTAATCAACCATGACTGCAATTTTAGAAAGACGCGAGAGTGCAAGTGCTTGGGGTCGTTTTTGTAACTGGATTACTAGTACTGAAAATCGTCTTTATATTGGATGGTTCGGTGTTTTAATGATTCCGACTTTATTGACTGCAACTTCAGTTTTTATTATTGCTTTTATTGCAGCTCCGCCTGTAGATATTGATGGTATTAGAGAACCTGTTGCCGGTTCTCTTCTTTATGGAAACAATATAATTTCTGGTGCTATTATTCCTACCTCTGCAGCTATTGGTTTGCATTTTTATCCTATCTGGGAAGCAGCTTCTGTGGACGAATGGTTGTACAACGGCGGTCCTTATGAGTTAATTGTTCTTCATTTTTTACTTGGCGTAGCTTGTTACATGGGCCGTGAATGGGAACTTAGCTTTCGTTTAGGTATGCGACCTTGGATTGCTGTTGCATATTCAGCTCCTGTTGCGGCTGCTACTGCAGTTTTCTTGATTTATCCTATAGGCCAAGGAAGTTTTTCGGATGGTATGCCCTTAGGCATTTCTGGTACTTTCAACTTCATGATTGTATTCCAGGCAGAGCATAATATTCTTATGCATCCTTTTCATATGTTAGGCGTAGCTGGCGTTTTTGGTGGTTCTTTATTTAGTGCTATGCATGGTTCTTTGGTAACTTCTAGTTTAATAAGGGAAACCACAGAGAGTGAGTCTGCTAATGCAGGTTACAAATTTGGTCAGGAAGAAGAAACTTATAATATTGTCGCGGCTCACGGTTATTTTGGTCGATTGATTTTCCAATATGCTAGTTTTAATAATTCTCGTTCTTTACATTTCTTCTTAGCGGCTTGGCCCGTAGTAGGTATCTGGTTTACTGCTTTGGGTATTAGTACTATGGCGTTCAACTTGAATGGATTCAATTTCAATCAATCTGTAGTTGACAGTCAAGGTCGTGTTATTAATACTTGGGCTGATATAATTAATCGTGCTAATCTTGGTATGGAAGTTATGCATGAGCGCAATGCTCACAATTTTCCTCTTGATTTGGCATCAATGGAATTCAATTCTATAGATGGTTAA